TGTATAAAAAACTAATAAAAAAAAAAACAAATTGTAAAAGCCTCTAATAAATCTAATAAACCTGAAAACGAATTGTAAGGGCCTCCAATAAACCTGAACATCAAACTCCTCAACCCCTACCCAATTACATGGGAATCCCCACAAATAAGTATTTTTTGAGTTTCGGAGTTTTTCTCCTAACTCGGGACTTGGAGTTTTGCACCTAACTCCTCAACCCCTACCCAATTACATAAAACTAGTTGCTGATAGAGATTCTCATTTCATCCCCTTTTTTTAAACTAGTTGCTGATAGGGATTCTCATTTCATCCCCCTTTTTTAACTGGTTGCTGATAAGGATTCTCATTTTGTTGATAGGTTGTTAATAGGGATTCTCATTTCATCCCCCTTTTTTAACTAGTTGCTGATAGGGATTCTCATTTCATCCCCTTTTTTTAAACTAGTTGCTGATAGGGATTCTCATTTCACCCCCTTTTTTAACTAGTTGCTGATAAGGATTCTCATTTTGTTGATAGGTTGTTAATAGGGATTCTCATTTCATCCCCTTTTTAAAACTAGTTGTTGATAGGTTTTTCATATTCTTGATAGGGATTCTCATTTCATCCCCTTTTTAAAACTAGTTGTTGATAGGGATTCTCATTTCATCCCCTTTTTAAAACTAGTTGTTGATAGGGATTCTCATTTCATCCCCTTTTTAAAACTAGTTGTTGATAGGGATTCTCATTTCATCCCCTTTTTAAAACTAGTTGTTGCTGGGGATTCCCACTAATTCAAAATTTGATTTTTTGGGTTTTTGCTCCCCCCCTAACCCCCCCTAGTTATATATATTTTTTTTTTTAATCCCAGATATACCCCAGTGGTTACTAATCAACCATATAGCTTAATATATAACCCAGATATACCCCAGTGGTTACTAATCAACCAATAGTTATATATTTTTATATTTTATTTAATCCCAGATATACCCCAGTGGTTACTAATCAACCATATAGCTTAATATATAACCCAGATATACCCCAGTGGTTACTAATCAACCAATAGTTATATATTTTTATATTTTATTTAATCCCAGATATACCCCAGTGGTTACTAATCAACCATATAGCTTAATATATAACCCAGATATACCCCAGTGGTTACTAATCAACCATATAGCTTAATATATAACCCAGATATACCCCAGTGGTTACTAATCAACCAATAGTTATATATTTTTATATTTTATTTAATCCCAGATATACCCCAGTGGTTACTAATCAACCATATAGCTTAATATATAACCCAGATATACCCCAGTGGTTACTAATCAACCATATAGCTTAATATATAACCCAGATATACCCCAGTGGTTACTAATCAACCATATAGCATATAGCTTAATAATAATTAATAATAATAATAATTAATAATAATAATAATTAATAATAATAATAATTAATAATAATAATAATAATAATAATAATAATTAATAATAATAATAATTAATAATAATAATAATTAATAATAATAATAATTAATAATAATAATAATAATAATAATAATAATTAATAATAAAAAAATAAAATATCATGGCAACGGTAATGAAGAGCCCGGAGCCAGAGCCCCCCCTTTCCCCCCCAGACCCTTTCAAATGAAAGGGATTCCCTATTAATTTTTTAAAAATTAATAGGGAACCCTTTCTAGAAAGCAAATTTTAATGGGGCTCGCCTCTAAATTTTAAAAAAATTAGAGGCGAGCCCTATTAAAAAAGGTCTGGGGGGGAAAGTTTAAGATATAATTAACTAATAGTTTTTCAACCTCACGTATAACGTATAAAGTGTCACCCATCGCCGTCGCCCCCCCTTTAAAGGAAACAATTAATTATACCTGTCAAAGCAAAACATCACAAAGTACCATAAAAAATAAAAAATTTGAATAAAACAAAACTAAAAAAAATTCGACAAAACATCACAAAGTACCATAAAAAATAAAAAATTTGAATAAAACAAAACTAAAAAAAATTCGACAAAACATCACAAAGTACCATAAAAAATAAAAAATTTGAATAAAACAAAACTAAAAAAAATTCGACAAAACATCACAAAGTACCATAAAAAACAAAAAATTTACAAAGCAAATTCTTAAAATTTACAAGGCAAATTCTTAAAATTTACAAAGCAAATTCAAAAACATTTCGACGAGATTTCGAAGAAATGTTTTTTGATTTTCTGAATATTTTAGACAGAAAATCAAAAAACATTTAGACGGAAAATTCTTAAAATTTACAAGGCAAATTCTTAAAATTTACAAAGCAAATTCTTAAAATTTACAAGGCAAATTCTTAAAATTTACAAAGCAAATTCTTAAAATTTACAAAGCAAATTCTTAAAATTTACAAGGCAAATTCTTAAAATTTACAAAGCAAATTCTTAAAATTTACAAAGCAAATTCTTAAAATTTACAAGGCAAATTCTTAAAATTTACAAAGCAAATTCTTAAAATTTACAAAGCAAATTCTTAAAATTTACAAAGCAAATTCTTAAAATTTACAAAGCAAATTCTTAAAATTTACAAAGCAAATTCTTAAAATTTACAAAGCAAATTCTTAAAATTTACAAGGCAAATTCTTAAAATTTACAAAGCAAATTCTTAAAATTTACAAAGCAAATTCTTAAAATTTACAAGGCAAATTCTTAAAATTTACAAAGCAAATTCTTAAAATTTACAAAGCAAATTCTTAAAATTTACAAAGCAAATTCTTAAAATTTACAAAGCAAATTCTTAAAATTTACAAGGCAAATTCTTAAAATTTACAAAGCAAATTCTTAAAATTTACAAAGCAAATTCAAAAACATTTCGACGAGATTTCGAAGAAATGTTTTTTGATTTTCTGAATATTTTAGACAGAAAATCAAAAAACATTTAGACGGAAAATTCTTAAAATTTACAAGGCAAATTCTTAAAATTTACAAAGCAAATTCTTAAAATTTACAAAGCAAATTCTTAAAATTTACAAGGCAAATTCTTAAAATTTACAAAGCAAATTCTTAAAATTTACAAAGCAAATTCTTAAAATTTACAAAGCAAATTCTTAAAATTTACAAAGCAAATTCTTAAAATTTACAAGGCAAATTCTTAAAATTTACAAAGCAAATTCAAAAACATTTCGACGAGATTTCGAAGAAATGTTTTTTGATTTTCTGAATATTTTAGACAGAAAATCAAAAAACATTTAGACGGAAAATTCTTTAAATTTACAAAGCAAATTCTTTAAATTTACAAAGCAAATTCTTAAAATTTACAAGGCAAATTCTTAAAATTTACAAAGCAAATTCTTAAAATTTACAAGGCAAATTCTTAAAATTTACAAAGTAAATTCAAAAACATTTCGACGAGATTTCGAAGAAATGTTTTTTGATTTTCTGAATATTTTAGACAGAAAATCAAAAAACATTTAGACGGAAAATTCTTAAAATTTACAAGGCAAATTCTTAAAATTTACAAAGCAAATTCTTAAAATTTACAAAGCAAATTCTTAAAATTTACAAAGCAAATTCTTAAAATTTACAAGGCAAATTCTTAAAATTTACAAAGCAAATTCTTAAAATTTACAAAGCAAATTCTTAAAATTTACAAGGCAAATTCTTAAAATTTACAAAGCAAATTCTTAAAATTTACAAGGCAAATTCTTAAAATTTACAAAGCAAATTCTTAAAATTTACAAAGCAAATTCTTAAAATTTACAAAGCAAATTCTTAAAATTTACAAGGCAAATTCTTAAAATTTACAAAGCAAATTCTTAAAATTTACAAAGCAAATTCTTAAAATTTACAAAGCAAATTCTTAAAATTTACAAGGCAAATTCTTAAAATTTACAAAGCAAATTCAAAAACATTTCGACGAGATTTCGAAGAAATGTTTTTTGATTTTCTGAATATTTTAGACAGAAAATCAAAAAACATTTAGACGGAAAATTCTTAAAATTTACAAAGCAAATTCTTAAAATTTACAAGGCAAATTCTTAAAATTTACAAAGCAAATTCAAAAACATTTCGACGAGATTTCGAAGAAATGTTTTTTGATTTTCTGAATATTTTAGACAGAAAATCAAAAAACATTTAGACGGAAAATTCTTAAAATTTACAAAGCAAATTCTTAAAATTTACAAAGCAAATTCTTAAAATTTACAAGGCAAATTCTTAAAATTTACAAAGCAAATTCTTAAGAATTTACAAAGCAAATTCTTAAAATTTACAAGGCAAATTCTTAAAATTTACAAAGCAAATTCTTAAAATTTACAAAGCAAATTCTTAAAATTTACAAAGCAAATTCTTAAAATTTACAAGGCAAATTCTTAAAATTTACAAAGCAAATTCAAAAACATTTAGACGGAAAATTCTTAAAATTTAGAAGGAAAATTCTCAAAATTTAGACTGAGAATTTTACCACCTTTCAATAAAAAAGACCCAAAGGAAAAAAGATTCTTCTTATTTAGGGCGACCTTTTTTTGGTAAGGAAAATTCAAAAACATTTCGATGAGATTTCGAAGAAATGTTTTTTGATTTTCTGTAATATTTTAGACAGAAAATCAAAAAACATTTCATAATTTTGCGAACCTGAAAAATTTGATGTTAAGAAAAACTTTTTTGTAAAAAATTTGAAAAATTCGAAAAATTAAAGATTTTCTTATTTTCCCTTTCAATTTAAAAGGGAAAAAGCATAAATTTTTACAATCCCGATACATACTCAGGAATTTAAAATTTACCTCTAAATTGGAGGTAAACCTTTTTTACTTAGATAATTTTGCGAACCTGAAAAATTTGAGTTAATTAGGTGAAATTGTATCACCTTTCAATAAAAAAGACCCAAAGGAAAAAAGATTCTTCTTATTTAGGGCGACTTTTTTTAAAAGGAAAATTTTACCACCTTTCAATAAAAAAGACCCAAAAGAAAAAAGATTCTTCTTATTTAGGGCGACTTTTTTTAAAAGGAAAATTTTACCACCTTTCAATACAAAAGACCCAAAGGAAAAAAGATTCTTCTTATTTAGGGCGACTTTTTTTAAAAGGAAAATTTTACCACCTTTCAATAAAAAAGACCCAAAGGAAAAAAGATTCTTCTTATTTAGGGCGACTTTTTTTGGTAAGGAAAATTCAAAAACATTTCGATGAGATTTCGAAGAAATGTTTTTTGATTTTCTGTAATATTTTAGACAGAAAATCAAAAAACATTTCATAATTTTGCGAACCTGAAAAATTTGATGTTAAGAAAAACTTTTTTGTAAAAAATTTGAAAAATTCGAAAAATTAAAGATTTTCTTATTTTCCCTTTCAATTTAATAGGAAAAAAGCATGAATTTTTACAATCCCGATACATACACTCAGGAATTTAAAATTTACCTCTAAATTGGAGGTAAACCTTTTTTACTTAGATAATTTTGCGAACCTGAAAAATTTGAGTTAATTAGGTGAAATTGTATCACCTTTCAATAAAAAAGACCCAAAGGAAAAAAGATTCTTCTTATTTAGGGCGACTTTTTTTAAAAGGAAAATTTTACCACCTTTCAATAAAAAAGACTCAAAGGAAAAAAGATTCTTCTTATTTAGGGCGACTTTTTTTAAAAGGAAAATTTTACCACCTTTCAATAAAAAAGACCCAAAAGAAAAAAGATTCTTCTTATTTAGGGCGACTTTTTTTAAAAGGAAAATTTTACCACCTTTCAATACAAAAGACCCAAAGGAAAAAAGATTCTTCTTATTTAGGGCGACTTTTTTTAAAAGGAAAATTTTACCACCTTTCAATAAAAAAGACTCAAAGGAAAAAAGATTCTTCTTATTTAGGGCGACTTTTTTTAAAAGGAAAATTTTACCACCTTTCAATAAAAAAGACCCAAAAGAAAAAAGATTCTTCTTATTTAGGGCGACTTTTTTTAAAAGGAAAATTTTACCACCTTTCAATACAAAAGACCCAAAGGAAAAAAGATTCTTCTTATTTAGGGCGACTTTTTTTAAAAGGAAAATTTTACCACCTTTCAATAAAAAAGACCCAAAAGAAAAAGGATTCTTCTTATTTAGGGCGACTTTTTTTAAAAGGAAAATTTTACCACCTTTCAATAAAAAAGACCCAAAGGAAAAAAGATTCTTCTTATTTAGGGCGACTTTTTTTAAAAGGAAAATTTTACCACCTTTCAATAAAAAAGACCCAAAGGAAAAAAGATTCTTCTTATTTAGGGCGACTTTTTTTAAAAGGAAAATTTTACCACCTTTCAATAAAAAAGACCCAAAAGAAAAAAGATTCTTCTTATTTAGGGCGACTTTTTTTAAAAGGAAAATTTTACCACCTTTCAATAAAAAAGACCCAAAGGAAAAAAGATTCTTCTTATTTAGGGCGACTTTTTTTAAAAGGAAAATTTTACCACCTTTCAATAAAAAAGACCCAAAGGAAAAAAGATTCTTCTTATTTAGGGCGACTTTTTTTAAAAGGAAAATTTTACCACCTTTCAATAAAAAAGACCCAAAGGAAAAAAGATTCTTCTTATTTAGGGCGACTTTTTTTAAAAGGAAAATTTTACCACCTTTCAATAAAAAAGACCCAAAAGAAAAAAGATTCTTCTTATTTAGGGCGACTTTTTTTAAAAGGAAAATTTTACCACCTTTCAATAAAAAAGACCCAAAGGAAAAAAGATTCTTCTTATTTAGGGCGACTTTTTTTAAAAGGAAAATTTTACCACCTTTCAATAAAAAAGACCCAAAGGAAAAAAGATTCTTCTTATTTAGGGCGACTTTTTTTAAAAGGAAAATTTTACCACCTTTCAATAAAAAAGACCCAAAGGAAAAAAGATTCTTCTTATTTAGGGCGACTTTTTTTAAAAGGAAAATTTTACCACCTTTCAATACAAAAAACCCAAAAGAAAAAAGATTCTTCTTATTTAGGGCGACTTTTTTTAAAAGGAAAATTTTACCACCTTTCAATACAAAAGACCCAAAGGAAAAAAGATTCTTCTTATTTAGGGCGACTTTTTTTGGTAAGGAAAATTCAGAAACATTTCGATGAGATTTCGAAGAAATGTTTTTTGATTTTCTGTAATATTTTAGACAGAAAATCAAAAAACATTTCATAATTTTGCGAACCTGAAAAATTTGATGTTAAGAAAAACTTTTTTGTAAAAAATTTGAAAAATTCGAAAAATTAAAGATTTTCTTATTTTCCCTTTCAATTTAAAAGGGAAAAAGCATAAATTTTTACAATCCCGATACATACTCAGGAATTTAAAATTTACCTCTAAATTGGAGGTAAACCTTTTTTACTTAGATAATTTTGCGAACCTGAAAAATTTGAGTTAATTAGGTGAAATTGTATCACCTTTCAATAAAAAAGACCCAAAGGAAAAAAGATTCTTCTTATTTAGGGCGACTTTTTTTAAAAGGAAAATTTTACCACCTTTCAATAAAAAAGACCCAAAGGAAAAAAGATTCTTCTTATTTAGGGCGACTTTTTTTGGTAAGGAAAATTCAGAAACATTTCGATGAGATTTCGAAGAAATGTTTTTTGATTTTCTGTAATATTTTAGACAGAAAATCAAAAAACATTTCATAATTTTGCGAACCTGAAAAATTTGATGTTAAGAAAAACTTTTTTGTAAAAAATTTGAAAAATTCGAAAAATTAAAGATTTTCTTATTTTCCCTTTCAATTTAAAAGGGAAAAAGCATAAATTTTTACAATCCCGATACATACTCAGGAATTTAAAATTTACCTCTAAATTGGAGGTAAACCTTTTTTACTTAGATAATTTTGCGAACCTGAAAAATTTGAGTTAATTAGGTGAAATTGTATCACCTTTCAATAAAAAAGACCCAAAGGAAAAAAGATTCTTCTTATTTAGGGCGACTTTTTTTAAAAGGAAAATTTTACCACCTTTCAATAAAAAAGACCCAAAAGAAAAAGGATTCTTCTTATTTAGGGCGACTTTTTTTAAAAGGAAAATTTTACCACCTTTCAATAAAAAAGACCCAAAGGAAAAAAGATTCTTCTTATTTAGGGCGACTTTTTTTAAAAGGAAAATTTTACCACCTTTCAATAAAAAAGACCCAAAGGAAAAAAGATTCTTCTTATTTAGGGCGACTTTTTTTAAAAGGAAAATTTTACCACCTTTCAATACAAAAGACCCAAAAGAAAAAAGATTCTTCTTATTTAGGGCGACTTTTTTTAAAAGGAAAATTTTACCACCTTTCAATAAAAAAGACCCAAAGGAAAAAAGATTCTTCTTATTTAGGGCGACTTTTTTTAAAAGGAAAATTTTACCACCTTTCAATAAAAAAGACCCAAAGGAAAAAAGATTCTTCTTATTTAGGGCGACTTTTTTTAAAAGGAAAATTTTACCACCTTTCAATAAAAAAGACCCAAAAGAAAAAAGATTCTTCTTATTTAGGGCGACTTTTTTTAAAAGGAAAATTTTACCACCTTTCAATAAAAAAGACCCAAAGGAAAAAAGATTCTTCTTATTTAGGGCGACTTTTTTTAAAAGGAAAATTTTACCACCTTTCAATAAAAAAGACCCAAAGGAAAAAAGATTCTTCTTATTTAGGGCGACTTTTTTTAAAAGGAAAATTTTACCACCTTTCAATAAAAAAGACCCAAAGGAAAAAAGATTCTTCTTATTTAGGGCGACTTTTTTTAAAAGGAAAATTTTACCACCTTTCAATAAAAAAGACCCAAAAGAAAAAAGATTCTTCTTATTTAGGGCGACTTTTTTTAAAAGGAAAATTTTACCACCTTTCAATAAAAAAGACCCAAAAGAAAAAGGATTCTTCTTATTTAGGGCGACTTTTTTTAAAAGGAAAATTTTACCACCTTTCAATAAAAAAGACCCAAAGGAAAAAAGATTCTTCTTATTTAGGGCGACTTTTTTTAAAAGGAAAATTTTACCACCTTTCAATAAAAAAGACCCAAAAGAAAAAAGATTCTTCTTATTTAGGGCGACTTTTTTTAAAAGGAAAATTTTACCACCTTTCAATACAAAAAACCCAAAAGAAAAAAGATTCTTCTTATTTAGGGCGACTTTTTTTAAAAGGAAAATTTTACCACCTTTCAATAAAAAAGACCCAAAGGAAAAAAGATTCTTCTTATTTAGGGCGACTTTTTTTGGTAAGGAAAATTCAGAAACATTTCGATGAGATTTCGAAGAAATGTTTTTTGATTTTCTGTAATATTTTAGACAGAAAATCAAAAAACATTTCATAATTTTGCGAACCTGAAAAATTTGATGTTAAGAAAAACTTTTTTGTAAAAAATTTGAAAAATTCGAAAAATTAAAGATTTTCTTATTTTCCCTTTCAATTTAAAAGGGAAAAAGCATAAATTTTTACAATCCCGATACATACTCAGGAATTTAAAATTTACCTCTAAATTGGAGGTAAACCTTTTTTACTTAGATAATTTTGCGAACCTGAAAAATTTGAGTTAATTAGGTGAAATTGTATCACCTTTCAATACAAAAGACCCAAAGGAAAAAAGATTCTTCTTATTTAGGGCGACTTTTTTTAAAAGGAAAATTTTACCACCTTTCAATACAAAAAACCCAAAAGAAAAAAGATTCTTCTTATTTAGGGCGACTTTTTTTAAAAGGAAAATTTTACCACCTTTCAATACAAAAGACCCAAAGGAAAAAAGATTCTTCTTATTTAGGGCGACTTTTTTTGGTAAGGAAAATTCAGAAACATTTCGATGAGATTTCGAAGAAATGTTTTTTGATTTTCTGTAATATTTTAGACAGAAAATCAAAAAACATTTCATAATTTTGCGAACCTGAAAAATTTGATGTTAAGAAAAACTTTTTTGTAAAAAATTTGAAAAATTCGAAAAATTAAAGATTTTCTTATTTTCCCTTTCAATTTAAAAGGGAAAAAGCATAAATTTTTACAATCCCGATACATACTCAGGAATTTAAAATTTACCTCTAAATTGGAGGTAAACCTTTTTTACTTAGATAATTTTGCGAACCTGAAAAATTTGAGTTAATTAGGTGAAATTGTATCACCTTTCAATAAAAAAGACCCAAAGGAAAAAAGATTCTTCTTATTTAGGGCGACTTTTTTTAAAAGGAAAATTTTACCACCTTTCAATAAAAAAGACCCAAAAGAAAAAGGATTCTTCTTATTTAGGCCGACTTTTTTTAAAAGGAAAATTTTACCACCTTTCAATAAAAAAGACCCAAAGGAAAAAAGATTCTTCTTATTTAGGGCGACTTTTTTTAAAAGGAAAATTTTACCACCTTTCAATAAAAAAGACCCAAAAGAAAAAAGATTCTTCTTATTTAGGGCGACTTTTTTTAAAAGGAAAATTTTACCACCTTTCAATAAAAAAGACCCAAAGGAAAAAAGATTCTTCTTATTTAGGGCGACTTTTTTTGGTAAGGAAAATTCAAAAACATTTCGATGAGATTTCGAAGAAATGTTTTTTGATTTTCTGTAATATTTTAGACAGAAAATCAAAAAACATTTCATAATTTTGCGAACCTGAAAAATTTGATGTTAAGAAAAACTTTTTTGTAAAAAATTTGAAAAATTCGAAAAATTAAAGATTTTCTTATTTTCCCTTTCAATTTAAAAGGGAAAAAGCATAAATTTTTACAATCCCGATACATACTCAGGAATTTAAAATTTACCTCTAAATTGGAGGTAAACCTTTTTTACTTAGATAATTTTGCGAACCTGAAAAATTTGAGTTAATTAGGTGAAATTGTATCACCTTTCAATAAAAAAGACCCAAAGGAAAAAAGATTCTTCTTATTTAGGGCGACTTTTTTTGGTAAGGAAAATTCAAAAACATTTCATAATTTTGCGAACCTGAAAAATTTGAGTTAATTAGGTGAAATTGTATCACCTTTCAATAAAAAAGACCCAAAGGAAAAAAGATTCTTCTTATTTAGGGCGACTTTTTTTAAAAGGAAAATTTTACCACCTTTCAATACAAAAAACCCAAAAGAAAAAAGATTCTTCTTATTTAGGGCGACTTTTTTTAAAAGGAAAATTTTACCACCTTTCAATACAAAAGACCCAAAGGAAAAAAGATTCTTCTTATTTAGGGCGACTTTTTTTGGTAAGGAAAATTCAGAAACATTTCGATGAGATTTCGAAGAAATGTTTTTTGATTTTCTGTAATATTTTAGACAGAAAATCAAAAAACATTTCATAATTTTGCGAACCTGAAAAATTTGATGTTAAGAAAAACTTTTTTGTAAAAAATTTGAAAAATTCGAAAAATTAAAGATTTTCTTATTTTCCCTTTCAATTTAAAAGGGAAAAAGCATAAATTTTTACAATCCCGATACATACTCAGGAATTTAAAATTTACCTCTAAATTGGAGGTAAACCTTTTTTACTTAGATAATTTTGCGAACCTGAAAAATTTGAGTTAATTAGGTGAAATTGTATCACCTTTCAATAAAAAAGACCCAAAGGAAAAAAGATTCTTCTTATTTAGGGCGACTTTTTTTAAAAGGAAAATTTTACCACCTTTCAATAAAAAAGACCCAAAAGAAAAAGGATTCTTCTTATTTAGGCCGACTTTTTTTAAAAGGAAAATTTTACCACCTTTCAATACAAAAGACCCAAAGGAAAAAAGATTCTTCTTATTTAGGGCGACTTTTTTTAAAAGGAAAATTTTACCACCTTTCAATAAAAAAGACCCAAAAGAAAAAAGATTCTTCTTATTTAGGGCGACTTTTTTTAAAAGGAAAATTTTACCACCTTTCAATAAAAAAGACCCAAAGGAAAAAAGATTCTTCTTATTTAGGGCGACTTTTTTTAAAAGGAAAATTTTACCACCTTTCAATAAAAAAGACCCAAAAGAAAAAGGATTCTTCTTATTTAGGGCGACTTTTTTTAAAAGGAAAATTTTACCACCTTTCAATAAAAAAGACCCAAAGGAAAAAAGATTCTTCTTATTTAGGGCGACTTTTTTTAAAAGGAAAATTTTACCACCTTTCAATAAAAAAGACCCAAAAGAAAAAAGATTCTTCTTATTTAGGGCGACTTTTTTTAAAAGGAAAATTTTACCACCTTTCAATAAAAAAGACCCAAAGGAAAAAAGATTCTTCTTATTTAGGGCGACTTTTTTTGGTAAGGAAAATTCAAAAACATTTCGATGAGATTTCGAAGAAATGTTTTTTGATTTTCTGTAATATTTTAGACAGAAAATCAAAAAACATTTCATAATTTTGCGAACCTGAAAAATTTGATGTTAAGAAAAACTTTTTTGTAAAAAATTTGAAAAATTCGAAAAATTAAAGATTTTCTTATTTTCCCTTTCAATTTAAAAGGGAAAAAGCATAAATTTTTACAATCCCGATACATACTCAGGAATTTAAAATTTACCTCTAAATTGGAGGTAAACCTTTTTTACTTAGATAATTTTGCGAACCTGAAAAATTTGAGTTAATTAGGTGAAATTGTATCACCTTTCAATAAAAAAGACCCAAAGGAAAAAAGATTCTTCTTATTTAGGGCGACTTTTTTTAAAAGGAAAATTTTACCACCTTTCAATAAAAAAGACCCAAAAGAAAAAGGATTCTTCTTATTTAGGGCGACTTTTTTTAAAAGGAAAATTTTACCACCTTTCAATACAAAAGACCCAAAGGAAAAAAGATTCTTCTTATTTAGGGCGACTTTTTTTAAAAGGAAAATTTTACCACCTTTCAATAAAAAAGACCCAAAAGAAAAAAGATTCTTCTTATTTAGGGCGACTTTTTTTAAAAGGAAAATTTTACCACCTTTCAATAAAAAAGACCCAAAGGAAAAAAGATTCTTCTTATTTAGGGCGACTTTTTTTGGTAAGGAAAATTCAAAAACATTTCGATGAGATTTCGAAGAAATGTTTTTTGATTTTCTGTAATATTTTAGACAGAAAATCAAAAAACATTTCATAATTTTGCGAACCTGAAAAATTTGATGTTAAGAAAAACTTTTTTGTAAAAAATTTGAAAAATTCGAAAAATTAAAGATTTTCTTATTTTCCCTTTCAATTTAAAAGGGAAAAAGCATAAATTTTTACAATCCCGATACATACTCAGGAATTTAAAATTTACCTCTAAATTGGAGGTAAACCTTTTTTACTTAGATAATTTTGCGAACCTGAAAAATTTGAGTTAATTAGGTGAAATTGTATCACCTTTCAATAAAAAAGACCCAAAGGAAAAAAGATTCTTCTTATTTAGGGCGACTTTTTTTGGTAAGGAAAATTCAAAAACATTTCGATGAGATTTCGAAGAAATGTTTTTTGATTTTCTGTAATATTTTAGACAGAAAATCAAAAAACATTTCATAATTTTGCGAACCTGAAAAATTTGATGTTAAGAAAAACTTTTTTGTAAAAAATTTGAAAAATTCGAAAAATTAAAGATTTTCTTATTTTCCCTTTCAATTTAAAAGGGAAAAAGCATAAATTTTTACAATCCCGATACATACTCAGGAATTTAAAATTTACCTCTAAATTGGAGGTAAACCTTTTTTACTTAGATAATTTTGCGAACCTGAAAAATTTGAGTTAATTAGGTGAAATTGTATCACCTTTCAATAAAAAAGACCCAAAGGAAAAAAGATTCTTCTTATTTAGGGCGACTTTTTTTAAAAGGAAAATTTTACCACCTTTCAATAAAAAAGACCCAAAGGAAAAAAGATTCTTCTTATTTAGGGCGACTTTTTTTGGTAAGGAAAATTCAGAAACATTTCGATGAGATTTCGAAGAAATGTTTTTTGATTTTCTGTAATATTTTAGACAGAAAATCAAAAAACATTTCATAATTTTGCGAACCTGAAAAATTTGATGTTAAGAAAAACTTTTTTGTAAAAAATTTGAAAAATTCGAAAAATTAAAGATTTTCTTATTTTCCCTTTCAATTTAAAAGGGAAAAAGCATAAATTTTTACAATCCCGATACATACTCAGGAATTTAAAATTTACCTCTAAATTGGAGGTAAACCTTTTTTACTTAGATAATTTTGCGAACCTGAAAAATTTGAGTTAATTAGGTGAAATTGTATCACCTTTCAATACAAAAGACCCAAAGGAAAAAAGATTCTTCTTATTTAGGGCGACTTTTTTTAAAAGGAAAATTTTACCACCTTTCAATACAAAAGACCCAAAGGAAAAAAGATTCTTCTTATTTAGGGCGACTTTTTTTGGTAAGGAAAATTCAGAAACATTTCGATGAGATTTCGAAGAAATGTTTTTTGATTTTCTGTAATATTTTAGACAGAAAATCAAAAAACATTTCATAATTTTGCGAACCTGAAAAATTTGATGTTAAGAAAAACTTTTTTGTAAAAAATTTGAAAAATTCGAAAAATTAAAGATTTTCTTATTTTCCCTTTCAATTTAAAAGGGAAAAAGCATAAATTTTTACAATCCCGATACATACTCAGGAATTTAAAATTTACCTCTAAATTGGAGGTAAACCTTTTTTACTTAGATAATTTTGCGAACCTGAAAAATTTGAGTTAATTAGGTGAAATTGTATCACCTTTCAATAAAAAAGACCCAAAGGAAAAAAGATTCTTCTTATTTAGGGCGACTTTTTTTAAAAGGAAAATTTTACCACCTTTCAATAAAAAAGACCCAAAAGAAAAAGGATTCTTCTTATTTAGGCCGACTTTTTTTAAAAGGAAAATTTTACCACCTTTCAATAAAAAAGACCCAAAGGAAAAAAGATTCTTCTTATTTAGGGCGACTTTTTTTGGTAAGGAAAATTCAAAAACATTTCATAATTTTGCGAACCTGAAAAATTTGATGTTAAGAAAAACTTTTTTGTAAAAAATTTGAAAAATTCGAAAAATTAAAGATTTTCTTATTTTCCCTTTCAATTTAATAGGAAAAAAGCATGAATTTTTACAATCCCGATACATACTCAGGAATTTAAAATTTACCTCTAAATTGGAGGTAAACCTTTTTTACTTAGATAATTTTGCGAACCTGAAAAATTTGAGTTAATTAGGTGAAATTGTATCACCTTTCAATAAAAAAGACCCAAAGGAAAAAAGATTCTTCTTATTTAGGGCGACTTTTTTTAAAAGGAAAATTTTACCACCTTTCAATAAAAAAGACCCAAAAGAAAAAGGATTCTTCTTATTTAGGGCGACTTTTTTTAAAAGGAAAATTTTACCACCTTTCAATACAAAAGACCCAAAGGAAAAAAGATTCTTCTTATTTAGGGCGACTTTTTTTAAAAGGAAAATTTTACCACCTTTCAATAAAAAAGACCCAAAGGAAAAAAGATTCTTCTTATTTAGGGCGACTTTTTTTGGTAAGGAAAATTCAAAAACATTTCGATGAGATTTCGAAGAAATGTTTTTTGATTTTCTGTAATATTTTAGACAGAAAATCAAAAAACATTTCATAATTTTGCGAACCTGAAAAATTTGATGTTAAGAAAAACTTTTTTGTAAAAAATTTGAAAAATTCGAAAAATTAAAGATTTTCTTATTTTCCCTTTCAATTTAAAAGGGAAAAAGCATAAATTTTTACAATCCCGATACATACTCAGGAATTTAAAATTTACCTCTAAATTGGAGGTAAACCTTTTTTACTTAGATAATTTTGCGAACCTGAAAAATTTGAGTTAATTAGGTGAAATTGTATCACCTTTCAATAAAAAAGACCCAAAGGAAAAAAGATTCTTCTTATTTAGGGCGACTTTTTTTGGTAAGGAAAATTCAGAAACATTTCGATGAGATTTCGAAGAAATGTTTTTTGATTTTCTGTAATATTTTAGACAGAAAATCAAAAAACATTTCATAATTTTGCGAACCTGAAAAATTTGATGTTAAGAAAAACTTTTTTGTAAAAAATTTGAAAAATTCGAAAAATTAAAGATTTTCTTATTTTCCCTTTCAATTTAAAAGGGAAAAAGCATAAATTTTTACAATCCCGATACATACTCAGGAATTTAAAATTTACCTCTAAATTGGAGGTAAACCTTTTTTACTTAGATAATTTTGCGAACCTGAAAAATTTGAGTTAATTAGGTGAAATTGTATCACCTTTCAATACAAAAGACCCAAAGGAAAAAAGATTCTTCTTATTTAGGGCGACTTTTTTTAAAAGGAAAATTTTACCACCTTTCAATAAAAAAGACCCAAAGGAAAAAAGATTCTTCTTATTTAGGGCGACTTTTTTTGGTAAGGAAAATTCAAAAACATTTCGATGAGATTTCGAAGAAATGTTTTTTGATTTTCTGTAATATTTTAGACAGAAAATCAAAAAACATTTCATAATTTTGCGAACCTGAAAAATTTGATGTTAAGAAAAACTTTTTTGTAAAAAATTTGAAAAATTCGAAAAATTAAAGATTTTCTTATTTTCCCTTTCAATTTAAAAGGGAAAAAGCATAAATTTTTACAATCCCGATACATACTCAGGAATTTAAAATTTACCTCTAAATTGGAGGTAAACCTTTTTTACTTAGATAATTTTGCGAACCTGAAAAATTTGAGTTAATTAGGTGAAATTGTATCACCTTTCAATAAAAAAGACCCAAAGGAAAAAAGATTCTTCTTATTTAGGGCGACTTTTTTTAAAAGGAAAATTTTACCACCTTTCAATACAAAAAACCCAAAAGAAAAAAGATTCTTCTTATTTAGGGCGACTTTTTTTAAAAGGAAAATTTTACCACCTTTCAATAAAAAAGACCCAAAGGAAAAAAGATTCTTCTTATTTAGGGCGACTTTTTTTGGTAAGGAAAATTCAGAAACATTTCGATGAGATTTCGAAGAAATGTTTTTTGATTTTCTGTAATATTTTAGACAGAAAATCAAAAAACATTTCATAATTTTGCGAACCTGAAAAATTTGATGTTAAGAAAAACTTTTTTGTAAAAAATTTGAAAAATTCGAAAAATTAAAGATTTTCTTATTTTCCCTTTCAATTTAAAAGGGAAAAAGCATAAATTTTTACAATCCCGATACATACTCAGGAATTTAAAATTTACCTCTAAATTGGAGGTAAACCTTTTTTACTTAGATAATTTTGCGAACCTGAAAAATTTGAGTTAATTAGGTGAAATTGTATCACCTTTCAATACAAAAGACCCAAAGGAAAAAAGATTCTTCTTATTTAGGGCGACTTTTTTTAAAAGGAAAATTTTACCACCTTTCAATACAAAAGACCCAAAGGAAAAAAGATTCTTCTTATTTAGGGCGACTTTTTTTGGTAAGGAAAATTCAGAAACATTTCGATGAGATTTCGAAGAAATGTTTTTTGATTTTCTGTAATATTTTAGACAGAAAATCAAAAAACATTTCATAATTTTGCGAACCTGAAAAATTTGATGTTAAGAAAAACTTTTTTGTAAAAAATTTGAAAAATTCGAAAAATTAAAGATTTTCTTATTTTCCCTTTCAATTTAAAAGGGAAAAAGCATAAATTTTTACAACCCCGATACATACTCAGGAATTTAAAATTTACCTTTAAATTGGAGGTAAACCTTTTTTACTTAGATAATTTTGCGAACCTGAAAAATTTGAGTTAATTAGGTGAAATTGTATCACCTTTCAATAAAAAAGACCCAAAGGAAAAAAGATTCTTCTTATTTAGGGCGACTTTTTTTGGTAAGGAAAATTCAAAAACATTTCATAATTTTGCGAACCTGAAAAATTTGATGTTAAGAAAAACTTTTTTGTAAAAAATTTGAAAAATTCGAAAAATTAAAGATTTTCTTATTTTCCCTTTCAATTTAATAGGAAAAAAGCATGAATTTTTACAATCCCGATACATACTCAGGAATTTAAAATTTACCTCTAAATTGGAGGTAAACCTTTTTTACTTAGATAATTTTGCGAACCTGAAAAATTTGAGTTAATTAGGTGAAATTGTATCACCTTTCAATAAAAAAGACCCAAAGGAAAAAAGATTCTTCTTATTTAGGGCGACTTTTTTTAAAAGGAAAATTTTACCACCTTTCAATAAAAAAGACCCAAAAGAAAAAAGATTCTTCTTATTTAGGGCGACTTTTTTTAAAAGGAAAATTTTACCACCTTTCAATAAAAAAGACCCAAAGGAAAAAAGATTCTTCTTATTTAGGGCGACTTTTTTTAAAAGGAAAATTTTACCACCTTTCAATAAAAAAGACCCAAAAGAAAAAGGATTCTTCTTATTTAGGGCGACTTTTTTTAAAAGGAAAATTTTACCACCTTTCAATACAAAAGACCCAAAGGAAAAAAGATTCTTCTTATTTAGGGCGACTTTTTTTAAAAGGAAAATTTTACCACCTTTCAATAAAAAAGACCCAAAAGAAAAAAGATTCTTCTTATTTAGGGCGACTTTTTTTAAAAGGAAAATTTTACCACCTTTCAATAAAAAAGACCCAAAGGAAAAAAGATTCTTCTTATTTAGGGCGACTTTTTTTGGTAAGGAAAATTCAAAAACATTTCGATGAGATTTCGAAGAAATGTTTTTTGATTTTCTGTAATATTTTAGACAGAAAATCAAAAAACATTTCATAATTTTGCGAACCTGAAAAATTTGATGTTAAGAAAAACTTTTTTGTAAAAAATTTGAAAAATTCGAAAAATTAAAGATTTTCTTATTTTCCCTTTCAATTTAAAAGGGAAAAAGCATAAATTTTTACAATCCCGATACATACTCAGGAATTTAAAATTTACCTCTAAATTGGAGGTAAACCTTTTTTACTTAGATAATTTTGCGAACCTGAAAAATTTGAGTTAATTAGGTGAAATTGTATCACCTTTCAATAAAAAAGACCCAAAGGAAAAAAGATTCTTCTTATTTAGGGCGACTTTTTTTGGTAAGGAAAATTCAAAAACATTTCGATGAGATTTCGAAGAAATGTTTTTTGATTTTCTGTAATATTTTAGACAGAAAATCAAAAAACATTTCATAATTTTGCGAACCTGAAAAATTTGATGTTAAGAAAAACTTTTTTGTAAAAAATTTGAAAAATTCGAAAAATTAAAGATTTTCTTATTTTCCCTTTCAATTTAAAAGGGAAAAAGCATAAATTTTTACAATCCCGATACATACTCAGGAATTTAAAATTTACCTCTAAATTGGAGGTAAACCTTTTTTACTTAGATAATTTTGCGAACCTGAAAAATTTGAGTTAATTAGGTGAAATTGTATCACCTTTCAATAAAAAAGACCCAAAGGAAAAAAGATTCTTCTTATTTAGGGCGACTTTTTTTGGTAAGGAAAATTCAAAAACATTTCGATGAGATTTCGAAGAAATGTTTTTTGATTTTCTGTAATATTTTAGACAGAAAATCAAAAAACATTTCATAATTTTGCGAACCTGAAAAATTTGATGTTAAGAAAAACTTTTTTGTAAAAAATTTGAAAAATTCGAAAAATTAAAGATTTTCTTATTTTCCCTTTCAATTTAATAGGAAAAAAGCATGAATTTTTACAATCCCGATACATACTCAGGAATTTAAAATTTACCTCTAAATTGGAGGTAAACCTTTTTTACTTAGATAATTTTGCGAACCTGAAAAATTTGATGTTAAGAAAAACTTTTTTGTAAAAAATTCGAAAAATTAAAGATTTTCTTATTTTCCCTTTCAATTTAAAAGGGAAAAAGCATAAATTTTTACAATCCCGATACATACTCAGGAATTTAAAATTTACCTCTAAATTGGAGGTAAACCTTTTTTACTTTTGAACATGGCCTTGATATTTATTAAAGTTAAAGGAAGATATAGGAATTGAACCTACTCCATTTTTTAAATGGGCTTAAGTTTAGCAAACTTACCTCTTACCATTCGAGCAATCTTCCAAAATGAATGAATTCTATAAAAACCCGCTTTAGTTTGATTTTATTATGACATTTCTTTTTCATGCATTTTATTCTAAAAACTTAACAACAACTAAAATTCCCTATCAATTTGTATAGGTAGTATTAGCATAATTTAATTTTACGTATAAAGTTCGGAATGGGTTTTCGTTTTTTAAATTATTATAATTGTTAAGTCTTTAGAATAAAACGACTTTTAATTTTTAGAAAAAATTTGAAAAACAATATTTATATATAGATGAATAATATCGATAATATACATTCCAACAACAGATTCCTCTACTGTTACCTTGTTACGACTTCAACAAAGTTATTAACTTTATTCTAATTAAACTACGTGTCAATTATCTAATTTAGTTATAAGTGAAAAACAAATAACAAAAAAAACTAAAATGTTTAACATATAATTTAACTTTAAATAAAATTAATTTCCAGGCTGTGACGGGCGGTATGTACAAGATTTAAATTTGAATTCACCGTTCCTTGCTGATAAACGATTACTATTGATTCCAACTTCATGTTTTCAAGTTTCAGAAAACAATTTGAATTTTTATAGTTTTTCTAGATTAGCTCCAATTTTCATTATTGCAACTTATTGATACTATTTTTGTACTACATGAGTAGCCCAATCCATAAAGGCCATGAAGATTTGACGTCATCCCATTTTCACCTTATATCGTTATAAGGAGTTCTACAAAATTCTTAATGTTCTATAAGCTTAAAACAACCAAAAAGGTTATTTAATCACAAATTTGTAATAAAGAAATAGGGTTTCGCTCGTTACAGGAATAAACCAGACATTTCACAATACGAACTGACGACAACCATGCAGCACCTGTAATTATATTAAAATTAACATTTTGCTTTAATTTTATAATTATTCAAGAATTGGTAAGGTTTTGCGTGTATTGACGAATTAAACCACATAGTCCACCAATGTTATAAATCCCCGTCAATTCCTTTGAGTTTCAACGTTGCCGGTGTACTTCTCAGGCAAAATATTTAACACGTTAGTTTGGTTTCAAAATTTTTTTAATTTCAAAACGAATATTTATAGTTTACAGTATAGACTACCAGGGTATCTAATCCTGTTTGATACCTATACTTTCGTGTGTCAACGTCAGTAAAGTAGTGATTATTGCTTTCGCCTTTGGCATTCCTTCAGATATCTACAAATTTTATTTTTTCTCCTGAAATTCTATAATCTTACACTGTACTCAAACTATTTGTTTAAAATATCTCTTAAAAATGTCAAGTTTAAGCTTTAAATATTTACAACAATAGTAGTCTAGACACGTTTTACGCCCAATAATTCTGAATAACACTAACCCGTCTCGTATCACCGCAGCTGCTGGCACGAAATTTGCTCGGGTTTTTTCATTAAATAAGTCATAATATTTTTTAATAAAAGAACTTTACAACCGAAAATGGCTTTCTATCATTCACTTTATATTGCTGGATCAAGTTTGCACTCATTGTCCAAAATTCCTCACTGCTGCCTTTTAAAAAGTCTAAGCCTTCTCTCAGTCTTAGTGTGATTGATCATCCTACTCAGATCAATTAAGGATTATCGGCTTGGTAAGCTTTTACCTTTAAACCAACTACCTAATCCTATATAAGCTCAATTTAAAGCGATTTTCTCTTTTGAATATTTGAAATTGATTAAAAATTACTTTGTTCAATCTTTAAAGCAAATTCTTATACAGTATACACCCGTACGCTATATTTAAGGTAAACATTTAACTTGCATGTGTTATGCATATAAACAGCGTTTATTCTGAGCCAGGATCAAACTCTTAGATTTATAATTAATGCAAAAAAAGCAAACTAAGATATAAAATATTGTTTTTCAAATTCTTTAATAAAAACTTTACAAAATGATAAGTAAAAAAATAAATTTTACAAGGTAAATTATAACCAAACGTAACAGAATAAAACCTAACACTTTAAACGTATGATTATGAGTATAATCTTCAATTAAAGTTTCAAAGCCTAATTTAAAATGATACACAATCACAATTAAAACCAAACAATTAACAAAAATAGAATTAATCAGTAATATCAAACTCAAACCTGAAAGAATTAAAAAAATTGCAGATTTTCTTTGTAAAATCCAATGTAAAAAACCAGAAGTAAAAGCTTTCATTTTCTATAAAATATTTAATTAAGATTAAGAATGACAATAGTAAGAATTGAACTTACAACTTATAGATTATGATTCTATTGTTCTACCGATTGAACTATATTGCCCATAAATGATAACGGATTTGAACCGCTAACCTTTTCTTTGTAAGAGAAATACTCTACCAGTTGAGTTAATCATTCAATGATATTTAAATAATAATAAGTTACCATGAACTCTTTTTTAAACCTACTTGCACACCATTTAAAATCATTTCTCGTAATTTAATACGTGAAATCCCAAATTTTCTATAAACTGCTTTTGATCTCCCAGTAATAAAACACCGAGTCTGAATTTTTGATAGACTGCTGTTCCTTTTAAGATCACCTAATTCAATGATGCTTTTTAATGTAAACTTATATTTTAACCGGAGCCCTATCTTTAAACAGACACGTTTTATTTCCTTCTTTTTGAATAATTGGCGCTTTCTCTTATTTAATACTAATTTAAATCTCATTTTACTATTTTCTTTGTGGTATTTGGAAACTATTTAATAACAAATTCATATTTTGTACTTTCGATTTTCCAATGCAAGTGAATGTTGCACCAAGTTGCTTTTGAAAATTATCTGCATTGTCATGCAATTGAGGAAAGATTAATATATCAAAAACTCCAAAATTGACACAATTAGAACGGCTAAGTTTAAAACCTCTAAACCCGTTTAGTTTAGGTAGAGTTAAGAAAATAAAGGTGTCTAAAAAATCATACATATTTTGTTTTCGCAATAATAATTTCGCCCCGATTATGACATTTTTTCGTACTTTAAACGCAGCAATCGATTTTTTTGAACGATAAATAACGGGTTTTTGGGTTGTAATTAATTCCAATGCCGTCAAACACAATAAAATTTGTTTTGGATCATGGATTGCCGAATTAATACCAATATTAATGACAATTCGATCTAACTTTTGAATATTAAATACATTTGTATATTGTAATTTGTAAATATAGTCTTTTTTTGAAACATGTTCATACCATGAATATATACGATTCATAATTCTAAATTTTTGATTATACAATGACAGAACCTAAGGATAAAATTTTTAGCAAATTTTTTCGTCGAAGCTCACTCCCAATCGGACCAAATATTCTTGTGGTTAACAATTCTTCTTTCTTGTTTACTAAAATAATAGCATTTTCATCAAAAAAAACCGAGAAACCATTTTGTCTATGGGTTTTATAACTAGTTCGCACTATAATTGCTTTATGAATACTACCTTTTTTAATTTTATTTTGTGGTTTAGTAGCCCTTACACTAATTAAGATAAGACAACCAATAAAACCGACTTTCCTTTTATATATATGCAAACAGCGGGCTAACCGAACCCCAGAATTATCTCCTAATTTTAATTTTGTTTGACTTTGAATCATCGTTAACTAATTTTATAAATGGATTAATCGCACAGGAAAGGGTAATATATCTGAGCTAATTTTGAGAATTTCTTTACTAAGAGAAGTTGATATTCCTTGTAATTCAATGAGAACACGACCAGCATTTACAGGAAAACACCAATACTTTACACTACCTTTTCCTTTTCCCATACGAACTTCAGCAGGTTTTGCTGTTATTGGTAGATAAGGAAATACTCTAAGCCAAATTTTACCCCGGCCTTTAATTTTTTTTAATATTGACTTTCGCAAAGTTTCCAATTGTTGTGAAGAAATGCGCCCTGATTTTAAAACTTTTATACCAAAATTACCAAATGCTAGTTCTAACACTTTCATTTCTTTACCCGAAATCTTGCCTCTAAATGATTTTCTGTATTTACTTTTTTTTGGTTGTAACATATAATTCTATTATTATTCTTTGTTCAAAATCCAAACTTTAACACTTTGAAGGCCTTTTTTTGTATTTGCAACAATTAAACCATAATCTATATTTGCTTTAATAGTTTGTAAAGGAACCGAACCAGAGGATAATTGAGCTTTTGTTGCTCTATCTACGAAATTAAGACGACCTTTGCAAGAAATACGAATTCCCGCAACATTTAATTGTTTAATTATTTTCTTAACCATTTGACTTTGAAAACGCACCCTTTTTTCAAGAAGTGTTGCTACCCGTAAAGCTGTAAAAAGCGCCGTACTTTTACCAATTTTATAATAGATTACAAAACGGTTATTTTTATAATTAAAAAAATTTTTTAATCGAATTAAAAGTTGTTTCATGAAAAATGGAAAGTCACTTTTTTTTAACTGTTTAGTTTTTAGACCCATTAATTGTAAATTTAAAACAAGACTTTTATCTATTCGATAAATAAAACATTTTACAATTTCAATTTGATATAAATGCTTTCGTTTTAAAATATTGTATTTTAATTTTGAAAATGACCTTAAATATAAATATAAATATAAATCTTCTCTAAAAACAGGTAAGTAGGCATTAAAATCTACATACCAAAATGAATTCCAATTTTTATTTTTTTTTAAATGTAAAGAATTGACAACAATTTTTTGACCCATAAAACAATTTTTTTATTTATGTTTTACCATTTTTCGGGTTAAAACAAACTCACCAAACTTTGCCCCTATCATTTTCTTTTTAATTAAAAGGGGGACATACGTTTTTCCATTATAAACTTCAAAGTTTAACCCCACAAATGAAGGAAAAATAACCGAATTACGTGACCAAATTCGAATTAATTTATAAGATGGTAAATTATTTTTTTTCCAATTAGTTGCTTTTTTTAATATTAAATTTTGAATAAAAGGACCTTTCCACAAAGAGCGTGCCATAAATGATTATTAACTTTTCAATGGTATAAAAATTTTATTTAACTCTGCTAATTTATGCATCTCATCACAAACTTTAATTGTTCGACTTTGTAACGCAACAGTTTCAATAAGTTCTTTAGATAAGGACTCAACAATTGTTTTCTCGTTTCGAGTAACTGTATTTGTCAATAACCACCGTAAAACAAGACTTTTTTGCCGATTTTGCTTAATGATAACAGGTATTTTTTGAATACTACCTCGAACTCGCAGAGATTTTACTTCACAAAATGGCCGTGCCTTTTTTATAAAATTCAAAAACAATATCAAAGGATTCAGCTGTTTAATTTTTTTTATATGCGAAAATGACAATTTTAATAATTTTTCTGTTTTTCCTTGTTTTCCTTTTTTTAAAAACAATTTTAAATATGTTGAAATCAAAAGTTTTTTTTTAATATTTATACTCATAATTTTTTTGTACCGTATTTTGACCTTGCTTTTTTCCGATTTACAAGCCCATGAAAATCATATTTTCCTCTAATTAAGTGATAACGAACTCCAGGTAAATCTTTTACCCTTCCACCTCGAATTAAGACAACTGAATGTTCCTGCAAAGTATGAGTTTCTCCAGGAATATAAGTAATTACCTCAAATTTATTAGTTAAACGTACTTTTGCAATCTTTCTAATAGCTGAGTTTGGTTTTTTTGGTGTTTGTGTATACACTTTTAGACAAACACCTCTTTTTTGAGGATTTTTTTTTAAAGCAGGAGCTTTAGTTCGAAGAATTCTTTTTTTTCGACAAGATTTGAATAGTTGTTGAATTGTTGCCATAATTGAATCTTATAAAGTATTAACGTTAATTTTTAAAAAATATATTTGAACCTAAAACGCATTAATTTAAATTAGCTATGTAGCTTTGGTCTCTTGCTCTATTTTGTTTTAAAATCCGCCCCACCAATAAATTGAAACAAATAAAAAAAGCCATACTACATCAACAAAATGCCAATACATCACAGCTGCTTCAAACCCAAAATGATGTTCTCGTGTAAAATGATGCTGTACTAAACGAATAAAGCAAACTAATAAAAATAATGAACCAATTAAAACATGAAAGCCATGAAAACCAGTAGCCATAAAAAAAATTGAACCATAAATACTATCCGAAATTGTAAAGTTAGCCTCGTAATATTCCAATCCTTGGAATCCTGTAAAAATAGCACCTAATGCGATAGTCAGTCCAAGCCCTAATATAGAATTTTCTCTATTACCTGAAACAATTGAATGATGAGCCCAAGTACAAGTTGCACCAGATAATAAAAGAATCGCAGTATTTAATAAAGGCACATTCCAAGGATCTAAAATTGCTAATCCAGCAGGTGGCCAAATACCTCCAATTTCAATGGCAGGCGATAAACTTGAGGCAAAAAATGCCCAAAAAAATGCAAAGAAGAACATTACTTCTGATAAAATAAAAAGTATCATACTTAAACGCATTCCTTTTTGTACCGCTTTTGTGTGATGACCTTGAAAAGTAGCTTCCCGAACAACATCACGCCACCAAAGAAATGACAATAAAATAAGAGAAAAAGCACCAAAAATAAGAAAATAACCACTGTGTTGATAATGATGCATATACATAACGGCTGATGTCGTTATTAGTAATGCTGCACAACTAACAGCAAAAGGCCAAGGACTTGGATCAACTAAATGAAAAGGATGTCGCTGAATTAATTTTGAATTACTCATAAAAAATTTTTAATTAGAAAAAGAAAAACGCATGATCTTATTTAATTGAGAAATTACCGATTTATTTTTTTTAATGTTTTTTTGAAAATATTTATTCCTTCCGCTAAATCTTTTAGAATATGCGAAAAATTTCCAAAAAATAAAAGTAGAAGAAGTATAATTACTAAAAATTGCCAAATTCCAACTGTCATAAAATTAAATATTTGTATTATAGAAACTTATTCGAAAAAGTACAAATTTAATATTCTTTTCTACAAAGTTATTGCATACTTTCTAAAAATATTAAATCTTGATAATTATGAAATGCAAAGAGAAACCTATGTTTTTTAAAGAAATTTATTATCTATCAATTTCACCAAAAACAATATCCAACGTTCCAATTATTGCAACAACATCAGCCAATAAATGACCTTTTGCCATAAAATCTAATGCTTGCAAATGTACAAATCCCGGTGCATTTATTTTACATCTATAAGCTTTGTTCGTCCCATCAGCTAACAAATAAACACCAAATTCTCCTTTTGGATGTTCGACCCCACAATAGCCTTCACTAGCTGGAATCGAAAAACCTTCCGTATATAATTTAAAATGGTGAATAAGAGATTCCATTGAAGATTTCATATCGACACGTAAAGGAGCCGCAATTTTTCGATCATCAGTTTTAACGTTTGTTTCAGGCATTTGATTTAAACATTGTAATATTATACGAAGGCTTTGTCTCATTTCTTCAATACGAATACAATATCTATCATAACAATCCCCCTTTTTTCCAATTGGAACATCAAAAACAACTTGATCATAAACATCGTATGGCTGTGTTTTTCTTAAATCCCAGAAAAACCCTGTACTCCGCAACAATGGTCCGGTAACTCCCCAATCTAAAGCTTGTTCAAAAGTAATTACACCAATATCTACCAATCTTTGTTTCCAAATTCGGTTTTCTGTTAACAATTCTTCTAATTCATCTATTCGTGAACTAAATTGATTAGCGAATTTAAAAATATCTTCACATAAACCTAAAGGAATATCTGAAGCAACACCACCAGGTCTAATATACGCAGCATGCATACGAGCCCCAGAAATTCGTTCATAAAATTCCATTAATTTTTCTCTTTCTTCAAAGCCCCATAGAATAGGGGTTAATGCACCCACATCCATTGCATGACAACAAATTGCTAATAAATGATTTAGAATTCTAGTAATTTCAGAAAACAAGACTCGAATATATTTAGCACGAAGTGGTACTTCACAAAATAATAGTTTTTCTATAACTAAAGAATATGCATGTTCATTTACCATCATCGAAACATAATCTAATCTATCAAAATACGGCAAAGCTTGAAGATATGTTTTATGTTCAATTAATTTTTCGGTTCCTCGATGTAACAAGCCAATATGAGGATCTGCTCTTTCTACAACTTCACCATTTAATTCTAATACTAATCTTAAAACACCATGTGCAGCAGGGTGTTGCGGACCAAAATTGATTGTAAAATGTTTGAGATGTTTTTTATTATCTACTTGATTTGTTAGAACCATGACAAAATATTTTTTATAATAAAAGAAGGTATAGGAATTGAACCTATTCCAAAAAATGGGCTTAAAATTTTTTAATGTAAAAATTAACCTCTTTCCATTCGAGCAACCTTCTCAATTCTAATTTTAAAGACTTATATGATTCTTTAATTTGCAATAAAAAAAGAATTATTTCAAAACAAGTACACAATGGTGTAGCTATAACTAACAAGCTAATTAGATCAGGCGGCGATAAAAAACAACTAACAATGAAGATACTAACAATAAAAACACGACGGTTTTTTTTCAAAAAACTAAAATTTATGATGTTTTGTTTTAACAAATAAATAAATATAATAGGAATTTGAAATAACAAAACAAACAGCGTGAAGAATTGCAAAATCAAAAAAACGAAATCGATAAGTTTTTGCTCAAGTTTTAATGTAAAAAAAGTTGTTTTTGTAACTTCCTCAAAACTTAGAAAAAATTTAAATATTAATGGAAGAATGAATAAATACAGGAAGAAAATAGCAATGATATAAAGACCAAATGATATCCTTAATAAGAAACTTATATGGTTTTTTTCATATGAAAATAAACCTAATTTAAAGAATCCAAAAATTAAGTATAGAAATAATGGCAAAAGAAGATAAACTGTTGTAATGAAGGCAAGTGTTATATAACTTGTAAAAGCTTCAAAAATATTTGTGTAAATAAAATCATGTTGTAATGATGTTATTATTCCTATTTTCATTTTCAAAAATGGGAGAGCTACCAAATACATTATAATATCAATATAGATATAACATATTAAAAATGTACTAAAAAAGGAAAAAATTGCATATAAAAATCTATATACCAATTCTTGAAAATGAACTTGAAAATTTAACATTTCAGTCTTTTTTATGATTTAATTTGCTAAGTTACGGATAGGCGGACTCGAACCGCCAAAGGAACTAAAACCTAAACTTAGTATGTTTGCCAATTACATCATATCCGTTTTTGTATAAATTAAGGATGAAAGAGGTAGGATTTGAACCTACGAAAGCTAATGCCAATAAATTTACAGTCTATCGCCTTTGACCACTTGGCTACTCTTTCTAGATTTATGCAATTTGCTTTGAAAAAAAGATTCGTTTTAATCAAAGGTAAGGATGAAGTGAGATTCGAACTCACGCTATCATAAAAATAGTTTAGTTTTCAAAACTAACACCTTAAACCGCTCGGTCATTCATCCAAGTTAATCTTGCGGAAGTAGGATTTGAACCTACGATTTTCAAGTTATGAGCCTAATGAGTTATCCTGACTACTCTATTCCACAAAAAACTATATAAAAAACTATATAGAAATTATCACTTATCCAAATAAGATCAAAAACGCCATCATTAATGCGAATAAGCCAATTGCTTCTGTTAATGCAAAACCAAGAATTGTAAATCCAAAAAGTTGTTGACGTAACGAAGGGTTTCGTGCAAATGAATTAACTAAAGCACCAAAAACTACTCCAATACCCACACCTACTCCTGCGAGACCAATTGTCGCGAGTCCTGCACCTATTTGTTTTGCCGATTGTAACATTGTTTGGTTCATAATATTAAAAATAAATCATTTTACGGAATATAACTAATAAAGAAAAAGAAGAATTTGTTTTCTTCCATTGTTCGGTTTTCGAAAAAAACTTCTAAGCTCCAGTAGATATTAAAATTGCCTGAAGTAAGAAGAAAAAACCTGTTTACTTTTTAAATTACATGCTTATTATTGGACTTGAACCAATACTTCTGTGTAGAAAAGAAATTTTAAATCTCTCGTGTATACCAATTTCACCAAATAAGCTATTTTAAATAAAAATTAAATTCAAACTTGTCTGATAGAGAATTTGAATCTCTGACCCAAAGATTTTCAGTCTTTTGCTCTACCACTGAGCTAACCAGACGCTAAGAAAAATTTGTTTCACTCTTAAAATACTATTTTCTTTATCACAATTAATCTCGATACATAATCTCATTATAACTATATGACATAGCATTTTTACGTCGTTTATATTGTGTTTTTATTGGATAATAAACTTGTGAAAAAATAGGTTCCCATAAAAAAACGATTTTTAACAATTCAAAATTCACTTCTAAATTTGTTGGTATTACCGGCAATTTTTTAATTGATTTTAATGCAAATGAGTTATCCGTTTTGAAAAAATTACTTAAATATGCCGTAAAAGTTCTATTTCTATCGTTAAGAATTCTAACTTTTTCCATCATAACTTTTTTGTTTTGTAGATTCATCTTTTTAGTACGAATTTTGAAATTGCGCCTAAAAACTCTTTGCTTTAATATAGTTATTAACTCTTTTATTGGAAAGTCTCGTTTAATTTCTACGATATCACCAGATTTTAATGTTATATTCAAGTTGTAAACCGTCTTTGAATTTATACAAATAAAACCATGGTTAATTAGTTGTCTTGCCATGTGCAATGAGTTAACAAATCCTGATCTATATAAAACTACATCTAAGCGACTTTCTAATAAACTAATTAGTTTGTCAATTGTTTTTGGTTTTGACTTTTCTGCTTGTTGCAATAAAGATTGAAATAATTTTTCTGAAATATTACAATAAAATTTTATCAAATTTTGTTTCCCGTTTAAATATTTTCCAAATGAAGAAATTCGATTTAATTTTTGTTTTACAGAAATTGAATCAGGCTTCAAAATTCGTATTGATCGAAATGTTATAGCCCTTACCACTGCCCATAAATTTTTTCTATTCCCTTTAATATTTTTACACACTTTAAATTTTGAATTCAAACGTTTTGTCATAATAATAAATAATCAAATAATGAAGAGGGTTATGGCCCAATTTGATCAAAAAAATTAAAAGCTGCTAAATTTTTTTAAGACAATCTTTTACTTTAATGATTTTTACCCTTTGCGAATAGCGAGATTCGAACTCACATAAATTGCGTGGAAAGCAAACAATTTACCATTAATTTATATTCGCTAACTTAAAAAGTAAGGTCTTACGTCGAATAGGATTTGAACCTATGATTTTTTGCTTAGAAGGCAAAAATTTTATCCACTAAATTACCGACGTATTTAATTTTGTGAAAAAGAGGATTTGAACCTCCAACTTTAACTTTGGCAAAGTTACACTCTAGCCTATTGAGTTATTTTCACAAGGATGCTATTCTCCCTAGATAAGATTTGAACTTATAATTTTTTGGTTAACAGCCAAATGCTTTACCTTTAAGCTACTAGAGAAAAGTGGGTGTAGCAGGATTTGAACCTACGACTACCAAGATGAAGTGGCATGGATATGTATATCGAGCCCTTCACAAACTCTACAAGTAAATTTCTAAACATAGAGCTTTAAAACGTTATACTAATGTTCTTATTTTACATAAAATACTATTTTAAATCCACAAAAAATATACAAGGTAAGCCTATACAAAATCACTTAATAATAAAATGCTTCTTTTAACTATTAAGCATCTAATAAGTTTAATTTTGTTACTTACAAAACCCTTTTATTATAGTTTTGTTGATAACATGCTAAATTTTTCTTCAAAAACATAGAAAATGCTCTTATATATATTTCCTATACAGTTATTTTGTGCACTGTGAATTTTTATTGTAATTTTCGCACTTAAAAGCTAGGTGCTCTACCCCTGAGCTATACACCCTTTTTAAAACACTTAGTAAGACTTGAACTTACACATTTGAGTTCGAAGCTCAAAACTCTATCCAATTAAGCTATAAGTGTTTAAAAGACGATTATTTTGATGTCCAAATAATCGTCTTTGCAAATTCTTTTTGAACTTGTTTATAAATTTTTTGCCGTTTTATATCAATTCTTCTATGAAGAGTTAACGTAATTGCTCCAATCATAGAAACTAAAAGAATAATCCCAGCTATAATAAAAAAGTATGCATAATGTGTATAAAGTACACCAGCAAAAACTTCAATATTTGTAATTGGAACTACGTTTACATCCCATAAAGTAATTGAATTTAAATAGAAAGTATTAAATGTAAGCTTTCCAAAAGGTGAAACAATTAATGAACTTAACTCCGATTCAAAAACTATTAAAATTTCACATAAAAAACCTGTCCCAAGTATAACACCGATAGGAATATAACGATAAATTATTAATTTATATTCTGGGATTTTAATACTTAACATCATAACAATGAATAAAAATAAAACAGCAATCGCTCCAACATATACAATTAGAAATAAGAATGCTAAAAATTCAACGCCTAATAAAATTAATAAGCCTGAAACATTAAAAAAAACGAGTACTAAAAATAAAACTGAATGTATTGGGTTTTTTGATGTAATAACAAACAGACCGCACGTTAAAGTTAGACTAGAAAAAAAAAGAAATAAAATTGCCTCCATAACTAAATAATTTTAATTTTAAGTATAGAACAAATCAAATTGATTTCGTACAAGAAAGTAAAGTATGTTTTGTACACCATACACAATAGGTAATGGATAGATTGCGAAACAAAGCAAGAAAGTTGTTATCACACTTACTAAAATAGATTTTTCTCTATCAAATCTTACCAATGTTACCCAAAGATAATTAGCATCAAAGAAAACTAATTTAATAACTCGTATATAGTAGAAACATGAAATTACACTAGTAATTACGACAATTATAGCTATCGTATACATTGAAGACTGTATTGCTACTATAAATAGAAACATTTTACTGAAAAATCCCGCTAATGGTGGAATACCAGCCATTGAAAAAAAAGTAAGTGCTATGCTTAAACCAATTAATGGATTCGAGTTAGTAAGAATCGTTAAATCTTTTAAATAATTTAAACGCGTTAATCTTTTTTTTCGGTAAATTCCTAATAAAAAAGTAAAACTTAAGACCGCCATCATCATGTATAAAACAATATAAACAAAAGTTGCATGAATTCCTTCAAAACATCCGCATGAAAAACCCATTAACATGAATCCCATATGCCCAATCGCGCTATAAGCTAATAAACGTTTTAATTTTAATTGCATAAGCGCACCAAAAGTTCCTAAAAGGATTGAACAAATTGCCGAAATAACAAAAAGTTCTTGCCATGAAAAAAAGATATCGTAAAAACCTAAATAAGCAAAACGCGTTAATAACGCCAAAATACCAATTTTCGGAACACTAGCAAAAAAAGCTGTTATTGTTGTTGGTGCACCTTCATAAATATCAGGAGCCCATAAATGAAATGGAACGGCGGATAATTTGAATAATAATCCTGTAAGTATAAACAAACTAGCTAAATTTATACCATTTATTATATGTAAATTATACGGATTTACGCATAAAAATTGAAACAAATCACCTAAATTTAGAATACCTGTAAACCCGTAAACTAAAGATAAACCAAATAAAAGTAAACCAGATGAAAATGCCCCTAAAACAAAATATTTTAACCCCGCTTCTGTTGAAAACTCAGATGTCCGATTCAAAGCAGCTAAAATATATAAACAAAAACTTTGTAATTCAATTGCTAAATATATCGATATCAGATTAAAAGATGAAATTAATAATAAAATACCAGTAACGGCTAATAACAATAATATAATAGATTCAAATGCATTTATTCTCTCAAAATGATTATATTTTACCGAAATCAAAATTGTACATGCTGTTGTAATGATAATTATTGTTTTGATGAAAATACTGAATTCATCAAGAATTAACAAATCGTTAAAGGTTAATGTATAAGTTAGCGGGTTATAAGAAGTTAAAAGACCTAAAAAAAATAAAACCTGTAAACTAAGCCAACTTAAATTATTCACAAGTATGGGATAATTTAAGTAAGAAGAAGTTGTACAAATAACGCCATAAATAATTAAATATTGTATAATAGAAATTAAAAAAATTTCTGGGGCCATAGCAATTAATTCGACTTTGAAAGACATAAAAATTTTTTAATATTTGTATATTCTGGTTATCCAATATTTCTACAAAACGAGTTTTATTTTATATTTTTGTTAAAATATTGGTAACACTCATATGAAGACTATCTAAAATAAGCTCTGGATAGACACCGAAAAATAAAGTACAAAAAGCCAATGGGATTAACATAGCAAATTCTCGTCGATTGATTTCGGTATATTGTGAAATATATTCTGTATTTAATTTCCCAAATAAAATTCTGTTACATAACCATAAACTATAAGCTGCTCCAAGAACCATACCAGTTGCTGCTAAAAATGTAACACAAGTGTTACTTTCAAAAACGCCTACTAATGTAAGAAATTCACCAACAAAACTGCTTGTTCCAGGAAAACCTAAGTTGGCCATAGAAAAAAAGAAAAAGAATATACTAAATAAAGGGATGATTTGGGCAACACCCGTATAATATTTAATTAAGCGAGTGTGGTGTCGTTCATATAACACACCAATACATAAGAATAATGCGCTTGAAACAAAACCATGACTTAACATTATCACAATACTTCCTTCTAAGCCTTGGACATTTAATGAGAAAAGTCCAATTGTAACGAAACCCATGTGTGCAACAGAAGAATAAGCAATAATCTTTTTTAAATCAATCTGACGCAATGTTGTTAACGAAGTATAAATCACTGCAATAACACTCATTGTGTATACTAAGGGTGTAAAATAAAAGCTTCCTTGTGGAAAAAGTGCAATAGAAAATCGCAATAATCCATAAGTACCCATCTTTAGTAAAACACCAGCTAAGATAACTGAACCACTTGTTGGTGCTTCCACATGAGCTTCTGGAAGCCATATATGAAAAGGCATCATAGGCACTTTTATTGCAAACGACATAAAAAATGCAAGCCATAATAAAATCTGACGACGGTCAGAAAAAGTAAAATTTGAAACTAATTGATAATCAGTAGTTCCTGTTTCAAAATAAATAACAAAAATTGCTAATAACATTAAAACTGAACCGATTAAAGTATAAAGAAAAAATTGAAATCCAGCTTTAATTTTACGTGTCCGCGAACCCCAAAAACCAATAATTAAATACATTGGAATCAGAATACTTTCAAAAAAAATAAAGAAAATGATTAAATCTAATGAAGAAAAAACACAAATTAACAAAGACTCCATTAAAAGGAAGTACGAATAATATTCTTTGATAGATTTTTTTACACTACTCCAACTTGATAATATACAAAGTGGAATTAACAAAGTTGTAAGTAAAATAAATAGTAAAGAAATACCGTCTACCCCAATAAAAAAATATAAGTTATATGACCACAACCATTCTACATATTCAGTAAATTGAAATCGAGCCGTTGAATGATCAAATAAAATCCATAAGAAAAGCGAATAAAAAAATGTAATTAAAGAAAATACCAATGCTGTCATTTTTATAGCGACGGCATTTGTTTCATGAATAAAAAATAACAGAAAAATACCACATAAAGGAATTATTATTAACACAGAAATAAACGAGTTAAACATTTTTTTAAATCTTTGTTCCAATCCTAAAAACAAACAACCTCCTAAGAATATAAACGAAACCAAATTAAGTATACCGCTTATGGTAAACAATCAAAACCTATTAACAAACCAACAATTAAGATAACCCAACCCAAAGAAAAAGGTAGGAAAATTTTCCAGCCAATACGCATTAATTGGTCATATCGATAACGAGGATACGCCGCACGAACCCATATAAAAGCGAATAAAAGTGACGTCGTTTTTATTCCAAACCAAATGCTACCAGGTATAAAATTTAGAACACTTAACGGTGTTAGCCAACCACCTAAAAACAAAATTGTTATTGTTGAACACATCAGGATCATATTTGCATATTCGCCTAGAAAAAAAAGTGCAAAACCCATTGCCGCATATTCAGTATTATATCCCGAAACCAATTCGGCTTCTGCCTCAGGTAGATCAAAAGGAGCTCGATTTGTTTCGGCTAAACCAGAAATGAAAAACATAATGAACAGAGGAAATAAAGGGTAAATGTACCAAATTTTATATTGCGAATATACAATTTCACTTAAATTTAATGAGCCAGCACAAACTAATACTGAAATTATAATTAAACCCATAGAGACTTCATAACTAATCATTTGAGCAGCCGACCGCAATGCCCCAAGAAATGCATATTTTGAATTACTTGACCAACCTGCAGTTATAATACCATAGACACCTAATGAAGAAATTGAAAGTACATATAGAATTCCAATATTAAGATCAACAAATACCAAATTATCACCAATAGGGATAACAGCCCAGGTCATTAAAGCAAGCAAAAAGGTTAAAATAGGCGCTAATATAAAAATACCAATGTTAGAACTACTAGGCAAAATAGTTTCTTTAATTAACAATTTTAGACCATCTGCAAAAGGTTGTAATAAACCAAAAAAACCAACAACGTTTGGTCCTCGTCTTTGCTGCATACTTGCCATAGCCTTTCTTTCGAGTAAAGTTAGATATGCGACACCAATTAATAAAGGAACAATGACACCAAAAGACTTTAATAAAACGTTTAAAACAATTAAATAATTAATCATATATATATTTTAGAAATTAAATAATAAAAAAGGTTTAAAACCTACTTTCTTTACCGATAAAATGATTCTGTTGCAATATTTGCCTGAATCTCAATTTCCCAGCGGTCTCCATTTTTTAACAACTTCTCTTTATTATACAACAGTTCTTCGTGAGTTTCAGTCGCGTATTCAAAGTTTGGACCCTCAACAATCGCATCAACAGGACAAGCCTCTTGGCAAAATCCACAAAATATGCATTTCGTCATATCAATATCATATCGTGTAGTACGACGACTTCCGTCATAACGAGGTTCCGCTTCGATTGTAATCGCTTGTGCAGGACAAACTGCTTCACAAAGTTTACAAGCGATACACCGCTCCTCCCCACTTTCGTATCGACGTAGGACATGTTCACCTCTAAACCGTGAACTTAATGCACCCTTTTCAAACGGGTAATTTAATGTAACTTTTCTTCTAAAAAAATATTGTAATGTAATCCATAAACCTCTACATAATTCGCTCAAATATAGTATACGAGTCGTGTTGTCTAAATAGTTTTTCATAATTGTGAACTAGTATTATTATAAAATATTAAATTGTAATAATCGAGAATGATGGGATTTGAACCCATGTAAATAGCGTGACAGGCCACCATTTTAACCTACTAAATTACACCCTCTATATGATTCATAAATTTTCATTATAAATCAAGAATAACCGGTATTTTTTTTTCTAACATGCTTTTTTAAGTTTAGATGCTGATTAGCAAAACAATATAATTTTTCTTCTAAAATTGCATTACTCAACAGAATTAGACAAAATAGTATTGAATCTCCCTTCGAGTTATTACAGAGAATAGGATACATAATATCAAAAATATCAGAATCACTATCACCTAAACAAATAGTAGGAAGGCCAATTTTTTTTGTTTCTTTAATTAGAAAAACACTTTTTTTTGGATTTAAAACAATAATTGCTTTATAATCTAACTTAACTTTTTTCGTCAAAGTTCCACTTACCCATTTTCCAAGAAAATAGGGTTCATCAATTTTCAATGCTAAAGTTTTAATAAGACCGTCGAATTTACTATCTATAGGATTATTAACAAATAAAATTTTACCCTGAACTTCATGGATTTTGTGTGAAAATCTAACAGCCTGCTTTAACATTTCAACATAATGTTCAACATTAATAATACCGAAACCATCTCTTTTTCCTAATAAATGCAAACCTACATGTGTTTTAAGAAGATTTGACTTTTGCCCCCAAAAACTCAATGTTTTAAAAAAATCAATTTTAACTTGTTTATTTGATTCCTCATTAATTAATCCTTTTGACGGTTTTAAATAATAAATTACTCCCATTCTAACGCACCTTTTTTCCACTCATATATAAAACCAACTGTTAAAATGAATAAAAAAATAATCATCGACCAAAAACTAAAAATCGATAAATCACCAAGTGCAATAGCCCAAGGAAATAAAAAACTAATTTCTAAATCAAAAATAATAAAGAGAATTGCTACTAAATAAAAACGTACATCAAAAGTGTTTCGTGCGTCATTAAATGGATCGAAGCCACATTCATAAGCTGACAATTTTTCTGTATCTGCTTTTTGTGTTGCGACCGCATAAGAAAGAAAAAAGAATATACAAGAAAAAACTATACTTAAAACCATAAATACAAGTAAAGAAAAATATTGTGAAAAAAATAAAGCCATTTTAAAAATTTTTAATAATATACTAGAAATTAGCACAAAAACAATCTATATGGTTTTTGTAAAAAAGCATCTAAATAAACAAATTACTTTTTTATGGAACTTAAGAGACTTGAACTCTTAACAAATAGTATGCAAAACTAGCGCTCTACCAATTGAGCTAAAGCCCCTCGAATAATAAGATTTTACTTCTAATTTAGAAGCAAATTTCAAATTTTTGATTATATATCTTTATGTACAGAAGAAGAGACTTGAACTCTTAATAATGAAAATTATCCCCTCAAGATAACGCGTTTACCAATTTCGCCACTCCTGTTAAAAGATTTTAAATACACTATTTCCTTTTTCTTTTCTATCTATAATGTTATTAATTATTAAAACCACCGCACAAGCAAATCTCCTTATCACAGATTTCTATGTATCTAAATAAAACATCCTTCTAATTCAAAGTGCTCTTTACTTTACCTTCCTAAATCTAAACGCTGTATATAGAATATTGGTATTCACTTCTTCTAAGGCCTAAAATTTTGATCTGGAATATATATAAGAGTAAATCCTTGTATTTCCATAAGCCTTCCATTATGCTTCAGTACCAGACTTGCAAGAACATCATGAATGAGTATTTCCCAAGCGTCTACAGGCAAGATTGTATCAAAGCGCAGCTCTTCTTCAAAAAAAAACCTTTCTGATAACGACACCTTATCTATATCGCACCCTAAACTATAGTTGATTTCCATTTGCAGACTGTTGATAGAATTTGTTTTAATTGTTAATGTTTTTTTGATTGTTGGGATAAAAGCCTTTACTAGACAACGAGCTACTACATTAATCTCTTCTGTATATTTTTCCTCTTCTATTTTTAAAAATAGGATAGGAGCATAGATGCTGATGATTATTATAGTAAAGTTAAATAACCCACAGTTTGGCCATATCTCTGAAGGCGGCAGAGGAACAATAGTTGGCTCAAAGTTTTTAAGTTGTTTATATGGAGTTTCTTGTTTCCATTGGAATTTTTCAATCGAGATCATCATCTCCGATGGTAGAAAAAAGAAGAATATAATCTCGGTAATAGACCGTGTTTGTTGATTCTTCATAAATTAGTAACTTTTATTTTTTCTCATACCAAGGACTAGTAAACTGATAAATCCTAAATTCTTGACTCATTTCTAAAGGTTCAAATATTACTCGTTTTTGACTATCATCATACCGCACTTCCTTATAACCTGATAAAGGAAAATCCTTACGTAATGGATATCCCTCAAAACCATAGTCTGTTAAAATTCGTCGTAAATCAGGATGGCCTTCAAAATAAATTCCATACATATCCCAACCTTCACGCTCCATCCAACCAGCATTTTTATATAAATCTGTAATTGAACTTACGGGAGTAATTTCATCTACTCGAGTAACTACTTTAATTCTTAAATTGTATTTAACACTGCATAACAAATATACAATTTTGAAACGTAAAGGGTTTTCAGGACAATCTATTACAACAATATCTACTAACAATTTATACAAACAGTTCTCATGCCCTTTTAAAAAAGCAATTACTTTTTTTAATTTATTATATTCCACTTCAATGACAACTTCCCCAAAATTATAATATATACAAATAACACTATATTTTAATATTTTATATAACGAATTTAATGATAAAGCAAACATTTTTTTGTAATTAATTTTAAATTTTTACTCTAGGTATTATTTTCTAAACCAAGTTATTAGATTTTTATTTTGTTTAATTTTTTTCTGTAACTGAACAATACCATATAGAAGCGCCTCCGCTGTAGGTGGGCAACCCGGTACATATATATCGACTGGTACAACACGATCACAGCCTCTGACAACTGCATAAGAATAATGGTAGTACCCACCACCATTTGCGCAACTCCCCATTGAAATTACCCACCGAGGTTCTGGCATTTGATCATAAACTTTTCTCAAAGCTGGTGCCATTTTATTTGTTAGAGTACCAGCTACAATCATAACGTCTGATTGTCTAGGACTTGCTCGAAAAATAATTCCAAAACGATCAAAATCATACCGACTCGCACCTGCATGCATCATTTCGACAGCACAACAAGCTAAACCAAAAGTCATAGGCCACAATGAACCTCTTCTTGCCCAATTTAATAAATCATCTAGTTTTGAAATAACAAATTCCGTTTTTAACATAGTAGTACAAGTTATAATTTTAATAAAATAATAGAATTTAGAATTGTAATATAAACCTTTACCAATTCTTTTCATTCAATTATACCTACAACAAGGAAACGAGGATTTGAACCTCGAAAGATAGTTTTGGAGACCATTATTTTACCAATTAAATTATTTCCTTTAAATTGAATACAAGTAAAATATCCTTTATGAGATTTGAACTCATATTTACATCGTGAAAGGATGCCGTCCTAACCATTAGACGAAAAGGACATAAATTTTCTTTTACTCTAAAAACTGATAGAATTTCTATGCTTGGAAAGATTTGAACTTTCAACCATTAAATCCGCAATTTAATACTCTATCCATATTGAGCTACAAACATTTAGCTGGAATAGAAGGATTTGAACCCTCGTATAATGATATCAAAAACCATTGCCTTAACCACTTGGCGATATTCCATTTTAGAATACTGAGTCAAGTAGATTTAGAAAGATTTGAACTTTCGACCTTACGCTTATCAAGCGTATGCTATAACCGCTTAGCTATAAATCTAAAAAACCAAACTCATTAAATTTAATGTAAATTTAATGCATCACTTAAATATAAACAAATTAAAGTTGTCCATACATAAGCTTGTAAAAACGCAATTGCCAATTCTAACCCTGTAATTGCGATAATAATCATCAGTGGAAATAATTGGATAATTAAAAATATTCCACCTATTGTAAGCATTTTCCAAGCAAATGTTGCTAAAATTTTTAGTAATGTGTGACCTGCCATCATATTTGCAAACAATCGAACTGATAACGCCACCACTCGAAAAACGTATGAAATAAGTTCAATAGGAACTAACAATAAAGCTAACATTAGTGGTGAGCCAGGTGGTAGAAAGAGACTGAAAAAGTGTAAACCGTGCTGTTTCAATCCTATAATATTAAGACCAACAAAGATTATCATACCTAAACTAAATGTAAATATAATATGGCTTGTAACTGTAAAAGTAAAAGGTACCATTCCTAATAAATTACATGCAAAAACAAATGTGAACATTGTAAAAATAATAGGAAAAAAATAATTACCTCTTTCTTTTAATGCTTCATATAACATATTTTGTACAAATTCATAAGTCATTTCAGTAATGGATTGCCATCTGTTTGGAATGAGGGTACTATTTGACAAAATAAATGTAAAAAAAAGAATTGTAATAACAAGCGTCAAACATAAAAAGAAGGTAGAGTTTGTTATAATAAGCTTTGAAGGTAACACTGAGGAAAGAATAGGTGTAATTTCAAATTGTTCTAATGGAGAGTAAAACATATTTTATAAATTTTATATAATTAAAAGGCTAGAAGAGGAATTGAACCACTATTACAAAATTTGCAATTTTATACATTAACCATTATGTTATCCAGCCTTAAATATAGAGCGTTTAACACTCGCCGGTACTTTTTTCTAAATTTTATCTAAAAATAAAATATTTTTATACTTTTCTTTTTAAAGAATTGAAATAGAAGGACGACTCTCAAAATTTTGAATTTATAAATTTACTATCTTTGCTGTATAATTTTAAATACGCCGTTTTTTTTTTCTTCTACAACCATTATGTGCTATCGATGTGAAATCTTTAATGCTAATAATTTCTAAGTTTGTTGCCGCGAATCCTTTTAATACAGATTTGCGTGCATTACCGAAACCTTTTAATCGAATTTGAATAAAACGGATTCCTAATTTAGACATGTTTTTACTTAATACCGTTGTGAGAGTTTGACCCGCATACGCAGTACTCCGTCTTACCCCTTTTAAACCTAAAAAACCTGCGGATGTAAAAATTAACGTTTTTCCTTTTATATCTGTAACTGTCATTAATGTGTTATTAAACGTAGTATATACATATACTATTCCAATCTGTAAGAGATATTTTTGATTCAAATTTTTTATTTCCATATTATCTTTTTCTTGAGCGTGCATTTGTTCGCGTTCGTTGACCCCGAACAGGTAATCTAAAAATATGACGAACTCCGCGGTAAGCTTTAATATCAATTAATTCGGAAATTATTTTTTTTTGTTGGTCTTGTAACATAGTATCAACAATGAGATTTTGATGCTCAATTTGCTTTAATAAGGCGTACAAATAAGCTTGATTTAAATCTTTTACATAACAATCAAAACCAATGTTTAATTGGTTACAAAACTGTATAGCCTGATAACGACCGATTCCATACAGCTTAGCTACTTCAAAATACACTCTTTTATTACTTTTTAAATTAACACTTAAAATATAAACCATAATGTTTTAATTTTGTTTACTTGGTTTTAATGCAATAATTTCATTCTTATACTGAATACCTTTTCCTTTGTATTTATCAGGTTTTTTAAATGAACAAATAAAATTACAAAATTGATTCACAGATTCTTTGCTTATCCCTCGAACTAACAAAAGAGTTGGTTTCAAAGGCAAGGCACATACGTCCTTAGGTATAGGTATATATAAATCTTTCGAAAACCTAACTTTTACTATTAAAACTGCTCCTGAATTTGTAAATTTTGTCCAAACTCGAAAACCAATTCCAACAAAGAAAAGTTTTTTCGAATAATAAAAATGAACACCATAAAGCATTTTTTTAAATAGATTCTGAATTGCTAAACATTTACGGTTTGTAACATGAGCTTCTTTGCTGAACATTGCTAGTGAGTTTTTTGTTAAGACAACATAACATTCGTTGTTTCGTATGAGATTTAAACCTGAACATACAGCTGTCCCACGAGGGCCTTTCATAATTATAAAATGTTCCAAGAAAACAACGCGTGTTTTTTCTAATAGATTTAAAGTAAATAATTTATTCATATTTTTTTATAATGAGTTAAGAAATTTTCATCAATAAAATACCCCCTAGCTTAAGTTTTGATGAAGTATAGTTTGTCATAATACCCTTTGAAGTTGATAGAACAAGTAAGCCCAACCCATTCTGGTGTTTATATATAGTTTTATTGGTTATATACGAGGCTACGGTAGGTATAAAGGAAGTTTTTTTGTTAAATCCATATTTTAAGAGTATAATAGCAAAATCTTCAGTTTTTATCTTTTTGATGTAAAATCCACGAATTAGATTTTCTTGAAAAAGTAAAGTTAATATATCCAGAATTAGTTTTGATGCAGGATATTTTACAAAATGTTTATATTTATGCTGACCGTTATTTAATATATTTGAGAAATTTGCAAGTATACTCATAAAGAAATTACCATTTTAATTTTAAGCCAAGTAGGAATTGAACCTACAACAATTTCATTATGAGTGAAAAATTCTACCATTGAACTATTGGCTTTATTAATTTTATTTATTATCTTTATAAAAGAATTTGTTCATAAAAATAGTTTTATAATTTTTGATTGTTACAGTATCTGTAACTTTTTTCCATAAAGAATGTGATTTTGGATCTAAATTCAATTTTAACATAGGACTTTTTAAAAAGATGTTTGATTGATACACTGAACCATCAGTGAATTGAACATAAACTTTTTTTTTAATTAAATGATACTTAGCTTTCATTGTTGTTTATTTACTAATTGAAGCGTACCTATAAGAGAAATAATAGGATATAACAGAGAACCAATAATTTGTAACGAACCAGTTTTCGAAGAAATATTAGCAATTTTTTTTAAGGAAGGAACCCCTAAAAAACGTTCATTAACAAATGCAAATAAAAATAATGCAAAACCGGTCGCCTCTAAAAAATGTAAGACTTGTTTTATATCGACCAAACACGAATTGGTTGGATATAAAATACCTATTTTCCCACCATACATTTTTTGTTTTCGGCTTAAACAGACTCTTGCTAAATTAACTGGAATAAAACAAGCATTTTTATGTAATAATCTAGTAGAAAAGGCCTTAACTTTAAAATTATACTTTAATAGTTCATTTGCCATCAAAGACCATTGATAAGTATTTATTGATTTCAATTGAATTATAATAAAAAATTTATAGTTTAACCTAGTATTTTCTAAGTGTAATTTCTGATGAAGATTTTTTTTTCTTTTATAGTTCATTTAATAGTATTTAAATTTTTAAACTGGGCGAATAGTGAGACTCGAACTCACAAACTTTTAGAATCACAAACTAATACTCTACCAAATTGAGTTATATTCACCATTATGATAATTTTTTTATTGTAGAACGCCTTGACTTTTTTATTGTACAAAGTCTTGACCATAGATTCACAAGTTGTCTTTTAAAAATTGTATCAATTCGTTTTTGCGATACAACAAAACGCTTTTTACTTATGTTTATTGCCGTTACACGACAAGTTGTAATAAAACCTATTCTTTTTGAATAATTTAAGAAAGAACGAGAATATGGTAAAAAACCAACAAACCCTCCAATTCCTACTGAATATCCTCCTTTTAATACATTTAAAATGCGGCATTTTACATACCGTTTTTTTTCTCGTGATAATAACCAAAAAAAAATATTAAAATTAAGAAAAAAAGATTTTTTTATAAGAGTCTCATTTAGAAAGAAGTGTTCCAATACTAAAACTTTAAACTCAAAAAAATTTAGTTTTTGTAGAGAATTAAATTTCTCAGTTAACGAAAGTGAATTAAATGAATGCGGAATGAATTCTGAAGAAAACAATTCAATTTCTCGTTTAAAACCAAAATCAATTAAAACAAAGGAATTATGAACTGTAAAAGCTTCAATGGACCCTTCTACCAATTGAGGAGAAACAGGAATAAGATAGCGTGTTGAATCTTTACAATACATGTATGATTTACTATTAAACTTATGAATTTTTAAATTTGCGCTCATGTTATATATAATTTTCATATTGTACATAATTTTGAAGAGAAAATAGGTGAACTTTTTTCGGGATGATAGGATTTGAACCTACGAAATTCCATTCCCAAAACGGATACGATGAACCAAGCTACGCGACATCCCGTTGAAAAGTTTTATGATTTTATTTGTAAACTAATAAAATGCTTAATGTGATTTCATAAACCCTTCTACAAAAGTTGCCATGAATGAATGCACTTCTTTTTCAAATTCTGGAGATATAGCTTTCTCTGATCGAATTTTTTCAAGGAAACTTGCATTTTTTTCATGTAATTGAGCGAGTAAAGCCTCCTCAAAACTACGGATTAAAGTGATATCAACTTTATCTAAGTAACCTTTAATACCAGCAAAAAGAACAAAAACTTGTTCCTCAATTGTTAATGGAGCAAACTGACTTTGTTTTAAAAGCTCTGTTAATTTACTACCTCTGTTAAGTAAATGTTGCGTTGCTGCATCTAAATCACTACCGAATTGAGCAAAAGCCGCTACTTCTCGATATTGAGCAAGTTCAAGTTTTAAAGTACCAGCTACTTGCTTAATCGCTTTTATTTGCGCAGCTGAACCTACCCGACTTACGGATAAACCAACGTTTAATGCTGGTCGAATACCTTTATAGAATAACTCTGTTTCAAGGAAAATTTGACCATCTGTAATTGAAATTACATTTGTTGGGATATATGCAGATACATCACCCGCTTGTGTTTCAATTACTGGTAAAGCAGTTAATGAACCAAGACCTGCTTTTTCACCCATTTTTGCTGCTCTTTCTAAAAGTCGTGAATGTAAATAGAATACATCACCAGGGAAAGCTTCACGACCCGGTGGTCGTCTTAATAATAATGACATTTGTCGATAAGCAACAGCTTGCTTACTTAAATCATCATAAATTACTAAGGCATCCATACCATTATCTCTAAAGTATTCTCCCATTGTACAACCAGTATAAGGAGCTAAAAATTGTAATGGAGCAGAATTCGATGCTGTTGCAGCTATTATAATTGTATAGTCTAATGCTTTCGCTGATTGTAAGATTTTACTTACTTGGGCAACAGTTGAACGTTTCTGTCCTATTGCAACATAAATACAATATAAAGGTTTTACACCAGCTTGGTCTTTACGTGCATGTATTGATTGTTGATTAATAATTGTATCAATTGCAACCGCCGTCTTTCCAGTTTGGCGATCTCCAATAATTAATTCACGTTGGCCTCGACCAATTGGTACTAAAGCATCAACAACCTTTAAACCACTTTGCATTGGCTCATGTACTGACTTTCTAGGAATAATACCGGGAGCTTTTACTTCTACCCGACGATTTTCTTTAGCGTTAATAGGTTTACCGTCTATTGCAACTCCTAAGCTATCCACAACACGACCTAATAACGCCTCACCGATTGGTACTTCTACAATTCGACGAGTTCGTTTTACGATATCGCCTTCTTTAATTAATCGATCGTTACCGAAAATTACGATACCTACATTATCTGTTTCTAGGTTTAGTACCATTCCTTTGATATCCGCTGCTGGAAACTCACACATTTCACCAGCTTGGATATCTCCTAAACCATAAGCTCTTACAATACCATCACCAATTGTTAAAACAATTCCAGTGTCACCCATATTAATGTTGGAAAAAGAATGTGATATGCACCCCTCAAGAATACTTGAATTTTCAGCCGGAGAAAGAGAAAACGTCAAAATAAAAAATTAGTTTGTGTTTTTTGTATATCTGTATTCGCTAGATTAAAAATAAATTAGTACAAATTAGCTTTTGTATTACTACAACCAACAATTTGCCTATGCACGTGGTTAATCTACCACGTTTATCTATATAAAAAAATTTGGTTCGAAGTTATTTTCTTGCTTTTGATGCTTTCAGCAATTATAAAATTAAAATGTAACTAATCGACGTACTTAAAAAAAAGTAATCGATGCATCATAGATTTTTTTATTTTGGTCCTCTCGTACTAAAAATAAACCTTCTAAATTTTTAAACAATTAAAGCAGATAGAGACCAAACTGATTCACATCGTTCTGAACCCAACTCACGTGACGCTTTAATTGGCGAACAGCCAAACCTTTGATACCTTTTTCAGCATCAGGCTGCGACGAGTCGACATAGAGGTGCCAAACAGCTTCGTCAATATGAACTTTTAAAAGCTATAAGCCTGTTGTCCCTAAGGTACCTATTATTTCTTATGCAATTATTTTTCCATTCAAAATAATTGGCTCACTATGACCGACAAATATTATCTCTGTTTGATTTATAAATCTCACAGTCAAGCAAATTTTAGCCATTACACTCAAAAATTCATTTCTACAGAATTCGAATTTACTTTTGTAGATCTTCGTTACTTTTTCGAAGATTATCGCCCCAACGAAACTACCAATTTTACGCTTTTTTAATTTAAATTAGTTCAAAATTTTAACACGAGTGGTCTTTCAGTTACGCAAGTGATTGCTCCCACTTAAACTACACAAGAAAAATTTTATAACAACGTAAAAATATAGTAAAGGTCTATAGGGTCTTTTCGTCTTACTTTAATTTTTGTGTATCTTCACACAAATTCTAATTTCACTGAGCTCACTCTTGAGACAGTCGAAAAGTCGTTAAGCCATTCATGCAGGACAAAAATTACTTGCCTAGGAATTTTGCTACTTTATGATCGTTAGAGTTACGACCTCCGTTTACTAGTATTTCATTTAACAGCATTTACTTTTACATTTAATATGCTAGCACTGGGCAGGCTTCAGGTCTTATACTATATTTTACAATTTTGCAAAACCCTGTATTTTTGTTAAATAGTCGCTATTCGTTATTTTGTGACACCTTGTATAAGGTATTCTTTTTCCCGAAGTTACAGAATTAATTTGCCTAGTTCCTTAAGAATGATTAACTCAATTACCTTTGTTCTATAAAACAAATTCTCCTTTGTTGGCTAAGTACGAATTATATAAATAAAAGATTATTTCTTGACGTTAAATTAAATTCGAACAAAAAATTGTGTTTTTATTTGTTTTAATATTTACGCGTCGTCTTTTAGTAGTTTTTATTCAAAAATTACCATTTAAAACTGCTTTCGCTTAAGTATTTTTAGAAATCGACTTTATTTTTCCGCTGACAAACATTGCGGAAAAAACCTTGAATTATACGGTAATAATGTTTATAACATTATGCACGTTACTAATATCAACATTCTCACTTTCTTTTTCTTCAGTAAATTTTACAATGTACCTTTAATGAACAAAGAAACGTTTTGCTACCACTTTTATACTCGTTTGCTTTTCACATAAAGTTAAAAGTTTAAAGCATCGGCAAATAGCTTAAATTCTCTGAATTTTCGATGCAAAAAAATTTTTTAATTATAAATTCAACTAGTAAGTTTTTACACACTTTTTAGAGGATAGCTACTTCCAAGCTTACCTTCCTAGTCATCTTAATTTTTTTACGACCTTTTTACTAAGCATATTTTTTAGAAACCTAAGCTATTAATCTGGGCTGTTTCCCTTTTGACTTATACATCTTATCACGTAAAGTCTGACTACAAAGTACAAATATAAGTATTCGGAGTTTATATAAATGCGGTAAGAGTTTAATCCCCCTAATTTAAACAGTGCTCTACCACTTATTATGTAGATTTATTTATGCAATACCTAAATATTTTTCGCAAAAAACCAGCTATTATCAAGTTTGATTAATCTTTCACTCCGAGCCAAAAATCACCTAAGGTTTTTGCAACAACCATTAGTTTGACCTTCTCACATATATTACTATATATTTAGTCTGTTCTTGGCTAAATCACTTGAATTCGGGTATTATAACCGCAACTCATTAAAAAAAAGCTTTTTTAAAACATGTATTTGCTACGCTTACATTTAACAACTTAAGCTTGCTACGATTATAAAGTCGTTGACTCATGATACAAAAGGAACCTCGTTAATTCGTTTTTCTAACGAAATTTTGAGCTAATGAATACATCAGATTTCAAAGTCTTTTCACTATAAGTTTTTGAATAAACTTTCTTTTCATTTTTCCTTCACAGTACTTTTCGCTATCGATTATAAAATAATATTAGAGTTGAGGTATGGTACCCCAGTTTTTAGAAAATGTCAATGATTTTCTTATTTTTTTTATACTTAAAGGTTAATATACAGGACTAAAACCTTTTATAGTAAATCATTCATAATTTTTCTATTACCTTTTAAGCTTTATCTCTAATTCATGTTGGCTCGCCACCTAATTATGAACTCTCGGTTGATTTTTTATTCTAGCTACTTAGATGTGTCATTTCGCTAATATAATAGGCCTTTGTAGAACAACTTTAGGAGTTTACCTTATTAAGAAATTTATGAATTTAATTGATTAACTCATAACTTTTCGTAGTACATTACGTCTTTTATTTTAAATCTAAATATCCATCTCATGCTTCAAAAACAACACTTTATTAAATTCTATAGCCTCTATGTTAATTTATACCTGCTTCTTTTTTTAGAAGATTTTTTCTAACTCTCTTTAGTTTGACTTTTTTAACCAATAGCCCAAAGCATAAAACTAAAAAAATAAGTAAAAATACGCGAACTATATAGGAGATTTTTGACCCCTTTTCTGCTAGAAATTTATAAATTTATACCGCGCTAGGGTATTTTTTACTATTATTACAGGAAATATTCTTTGAGGCTCTTTTCAGAGTTGAACTGAAATTGATTGTTTACAAAACAATAGTTTTAACCATTAAACTAAAAAGCCGAAAATAGCTAAAAAATTTTAAAACTTAACTTAACATAATAGCTATAACCAAAAGGTTTACAATTATTGATTATTACAGTATCAGTAATTTTTTTTTCATAAAGAATATAACTGTTCACCCAATACATGTATTAAAGGTTTTTTAAGGATAGGCATCCCTTTCATCGATAGCCAAAACCAAATCCCTAACGAAACCTTCAGGAGGAATACCAACGAGTTTTTCACTAAATTGAAGCGTGAGACCATCAATCTGTACAATTTCACCAGACTCATTTGCGCTGTTCATTATCAAAATAAAAATTTTCTCCAAGCGCTGTTTCCAAGCTTTTTGCCATTCGATATCATCGATATTTATGTATGGCCTTGCCTTTAATGGCACCCAATAAGCCTTTTCTCTCTCTTCTCCAAATAGCACATGGATTCTAACACTCAATTCAAATTTATAATGTGCTGATAATGGTGTAAGTTGTTTTGCCTCATCCATAATCAAAATCATAAAATCCTCAACTAACCCTTCTATAGATCTCGTACTTGTTTTGGTATATGGATCATAACATAAAGGAAATGGCTTTGATTGTGCTAGCCGATGTAGAAAAGTTACTTTACTACCCCAGTTCTTGGAAGTAAAGGGCTCCCCAAGAACTTCTGTTGGTTCAAGAGGTTGACCCGGCCCCTTCAACTGTGAAAAAGGGATCTCGTTAGCAGGACGCTCCCAATGGGTAGCTTCAAACAGAAAACGTATGAATATAAGATTTTTGAAAAGATATGGGAACTCCCAAGCTTTATTATACTTTTTATTGATACTATAAGTATAAACATCTTTCATATCCTAGTTATTATATTCTTTTTCAAAACTATTTTTTAACAATCGTTGAGTAACTACCCCTAATGTTGTAGTATTCAATTTTTCTAAATTAAAGCTAACCCAAGAACTTTTTACTGTAACTAAGGTATCTAAATGATCTTTAATCTCTTGAAATGATTCATGGACTATTTTATCATATTCTATTAATAAATGAGAAGAGCCATCTTTTTTTTGATTAATTTCATTTGCTAACGCAATTAATTTTTTTTGCCGAAATTTTAAAATTGTAGCAATTTGCGGGATAATATAATATGAAAAATAAAGAAAAAAACCAAAGAAACAAATAAAACACCAAAAAAATTGTGGAAAAAACGTTATTAAATCGAGTTGAGGCATAATATTTTTTTTATAATAATAAAAGAATTAAAATAAGGCTCGTACTTGTTAATACAACCGAACCTGTTATGTAAACATTTTTTACATCTAGGCCAAGCCCTAAATCCCAAATTAAGTGGCGCATTCCATTAAAAACATGGAGACAAAAAAATGTAAGCAATAAATAACTTAAACTAATGAAGAACCAATAGCCATAAGTTTCGAGAACCAAACCTAAACAGTACAATATATAATGTTCACTAAAAAGTACATCTAAATAAAATACGAATGCTAATACAATAAAACTTAAAGAGAGAATTGAACCACTAATTCGATGAAAAATAGAGACAAATGAAGTAAGTTGCGCCTTGTATAAATACAAATGTGGTGACAAAGGTCTATTTGTTTCTTCTATATTTAAACGAGGTGATAAAGGCATGCGATTTTTTATCATAGTCATTTACTTAAAATTATAAAATTAATTTTTTTTATTTCGCGACTTTGTTTTTACCTTACTTTGTTTTGAAACAAAACTTTTTTGAAATATTTTATTTCGCAACTTTGTTTTTACATTACTTAGTTTTGAAACAAAACTTTTTTGAAATCTAGAAGTCGAGCTATATTCATTTAAAACAAATCTATTAAGAGCATCTTCTAATTGCATTAAAACTTGTTTCTTTAAATTTACTTGAAAATAATCATTGATAATAGCGACTCGTAGCTTTTTAATATTGGAAATTTTTTGAATTTTTTCCGAAAGGATTTCTCGCTTAGTATAATAATTGAACAAATATAAAATAGTTTTCTCTTGAATATTTTTATACAAATCAAATTTGTTTTGTATTTCTTTTGATTTACTATCTAATTCTTCACAAATCATAGAACTTGCTTTGTTTAATACCAGATAGATAAAAATTGAGAAAGCTACAACGATTAATATTTCTTCATTAAAAACTAAAAATTCTTTAGAAAACAAAATTGTAAACAAAGAAAGGATAAAGAGAAGGGGTTTTGATGTCATCATAGGTTTTTTATTTTATAATTAAGAACTTTTTTTAATTTTATTTTTTGTAACTTTTAAAGCTTTTTATAATTTATAACAAGATTACTAGCCATGCAATGAGAAGTAAGAAAAAAATGTAGACATCGACATAGATAGAAAAAATAGCAAATAATGTAATCATAACAGTAAAGAACAAAACACCTATAAATATGAAAAAGGCGTAATGGTTTAATAAACCTGATTGTAAATTACTTACATTTTTACTAACCTGTAGAACAAGCCTACTTAGGCCAAAAGGCCCAAATAATTCAATGAAACCTTTATCAATAAGTTTATACGTTGTTGAGTACCCTAAACGTAAAAGACTAACAGATACTAATTCATTTTGTAATTTATCAAAAAGCCATTTACGATTCACAAATATATAAAATTTATGACCAAAATTTGTTTTATAAATAGCAAATAATAAAGACATCATATCTTTATAAAGAAAGAATGAAAGAGTTGCTGCTAATATACTAACAATAAAAGGCAACCATTTAATAAAAACTGATAAAAATTCCGCATCAATAATTACTATATGCTCTGGCAATATAAATATGGCATTATTCCAGTAAGGCGTACCTAAACCTATAAAAAGTTCTTTAGTACAAAAACCTACAACCAAACTACAACAACCTAGTACAAAAAGCGGAAACCCCAAAGCAAAAGGAGCATCTTTTGCTTGCTGCATTGAAGATTTAAATCCTAATGGATTACTTAGGAAAGTTAAATAAATTAATCTAAATGAGTAAAAGGAAGTGAAACCAGCTGACAATAAACCTAACCAAAAACCAACAATACCAGAAAAGTTGTAATTTGCATAAGCAATCTCTAAAATTACATCTTTAGAATAGAATCCTGTTAAAAAAGGGAAACCCATTAATGCTAAAGAGCCAATCAAAATCATTGTATAAGAAAAAGGAAGTACCTGAACTAACCCGCCCATTTTTCGCATATCCTGCTCATCGGCTAATGCATGGATAATACTACCTGCACTTAGAAATAACAAAGCTTTAAAGTATGCATGGTTCATTAAATGAAAAATACTTACTGAATAATTTGAAAGGCCACAAGCAAAAACCATGTAACCTAATTGACTACATGTAGAATAAGCAATTACTTTTTTTAAATCATTCTGTAGAACTCCAGTCATCGCTGCGAAAAAGGCAGTAGCGCTCCCCACTATTGTTAAAATAGATAAACCTAAATAAGAATTCTCATATAAAAAAGAACATCTGATTATTAGAAAAACACCGGCAGTTACCATAGTGGCAGCATGAATTAAAGCCGAAACTGGTGTTGGCCCTTCCATTGCATCAGGTAACCAAGTATGAAGCCCTAATTGTGCAGATTTACCCATAGCACCAATAAAGAGTAAAATACAAATTGTTGTAATTAAATCCAGTTCAAATTGCAAAAAATATACCGTTTTTGTAGTATAATAGGGCACTAAACTGAAAACAACGGCGTAATCAACTGTTTTAAATGTTGCGAATATCACAAAAATACCTAAAGCTAACCCAAAATCACCAATACGGTTAATTACCATAGCTTTAATTGCTGCTTTGTTTGCAGATAGTCGTGTAAACCAAAAATTAATTAGTAAATACGAACATACACCAACAGCCTCCCATCCAAAGAACAATTGTACAAAATTATCTGCTGTAATCAGCATTAGCATCGAAAATGTAAATAGAGATAAATAAGACATAAAACGCGCTTGGTGCGGATCATGACTCATATAACTTGTAGAGTAAATATGAACTAGTGTTGATATAAATGTAACAGTAACACACATAGAAACTGTTAAACTATCAAAACAGAAACTCCACCCCGCGTCAAACAACTCGGAATCAATCCAGGGATAAAACCGGATAAATGTTGGACAGTGTGAAAATCCAACTTCAAAAACGCTTAAGAGGGAAAGCAAAAACGAAGAAAAGACACACGTTATACTAATAAACGCAACTCCTTTTGGAGATAAAATTCGACCAAACATACCTGAAAAAAAGCAACCTATTAATGGAAAAGCAATTATACTTAAATACATATTCGTTAACCCTTAATTAAATTAATCAATTCGATAGCAATCGCACCTCTAATTCTATAATAAATTATTAAGATTGCCAAACCTATAGCTGATTCTGAAGCTGCTACCGTTAAAATTAGTAATGCAAATAATTGCCCTAAAATATCGTCTAAAAAAACAGAAAATACAATAAGATTAAAATTGATAGCTAGTAACATCAACTCTACTGACATTAGTAATATAATTATGTTTTTTCTGTTTAAAAAAATTCCACTAAGACCGATAAGAAATAAGAAAGTTGTTATAAATAAATATTTAGTTTGATCAAGAATCATATTGTTTTTTATTGAATATTTATATAAATTAATACTACCCAAAATCTTTTAAATTTAGATAAAAGGTGATTTGTTTAAAATAACTTTTGAACATTTACTCATTGTAGATGACAATTCACTTACCGTGTCAGCCAAATAGAAATTTTCAATTTTTGCAGAAGGAATAAACGTATTTTTTAATAAAAATTTTGATTCGCCTCCAAATTTATGACCCATAAATGTCGATCCAACAACTTTTTTAAAATTTACAGTTGATACTGATTTAAACAAATGTTTATAAAGAAAATTTGCCACGTTTCCATCGAACCCCATATTTAAACTATCAATAATTGCATATAAAATATTTGAGTCTTCCTTTGCCTCACCTGGAGGTAACAAGGCTAGTTTCGTCTTTTGGTATCTTCCTTCAACATTTACAAAAGTTGCTGTTTTCTCTGTAAAGGCGGAACAAGGTAAGATTAAGTTAGCATTTAAAAGAGACGCTTTACCTTGATGGCCTTGATAAATAATGAATGTATTCTTACCCAGTTTCTTAAAGTTTGCTTCACCCAAACAGTATAAAAGCTTAATATCTAAGTTTTTAGCAAATTTTGTTTTTATTCCTAATTCACAAGCGCCAACATCACCTGCGTTACTTGTTACAAAATTTAATCCGTTCCAATTTGTTTTAACAACTTTACTATTATTTATTAAAACATTAATAAAAGTTCTTGCTTGACTTTCTCCAAATAATTCAATAAAAGATTGACCAACAATAATTGTGGGTGTGCTAGCCTTTGCTAAGTATTCACAAAATTGATGACGACCTTCTACAAATTTTACTAAAGCTTTTACTGTTGATCCTAAATTATAAATGGGAAATGTCAAATTAAGTGCAGTACCGAAAGCGACTGCTTTAAAATTACCCGACACATATCGTTTTCTTAAGCGTAAATTAATAAGAGAAGCTTCAATTCTTGGATTAATCCCTAAAAAAAGGCAAAAGTCAGCTTTTTCTAAATTACTAATTGTTGTATTAAATCGATAGGCAGTTTTGAAATCCACGTTATTCTGACATGCATTTGAATGAAAGTTTATAAAAGTTCCATTTTTTTTTGTAATTAGTTGCTTAAGTAATAAAGTTGATTCAAGATCAGATTGCGGCCCGAGTTGAGCACAAAAATCAAAGGGTTTCTTTATTTGATTTATTTGCGTCACAATTTGTTGTAAAGCGACTTGCCAGCTAATAACTTCAAATTTTGTCCCATCTGTATTTAACAAGGGATCATAAAGACGTTGCCGTTTTAACCCGTCAAATGCAAAACGCGTTTTATCTGAAATCCACTCTTCATTTATTTTCTCATTTAAACGGGGCAAAATTCGCATAATTTCATACCCCCGAATATCAATTCGAATATTTGAACCTACTGCATCAAAAGTATCAATAGATTCAACACTTTTTAATTCCCAAGGTCTTGCTGCAAATGTGTATGGCTTTGATGTCAATGCACCAACAGGACATAAATCAATTATATTACCTGACAACTCTGAAGTAAATAATTTTTTGATGTACAAACCAATTTCAATCAAGTTACCTCTTCCTGAAGTACCGAGAGCCGGTAACCCTATAACTTCATTTGCAAATCGAACACAACGAGTACAATGTATGCATCTCGTCATCACTGTTTTTATTAATGGACCACACTGTTTGTCTTCAACGGCCCGTTTATATTCTCGAAATCTACTTCGGTCACTACCAAAGGTCATTGTTTGGTCTTGTAAATCGCACTCACCACCTTGATCACAAACAGGACAATCTAATGGATGATTTACCAATAAAAATTCTAAAACACCTTCTCTCGCTTTTTTTACTACCAAACTATCTGTAAAAACTACCATGTTTTGAATTACCGGCATTGCACATGAAGCTGCTAATTTTGGAGCTTTACTAATTTCAACTAAACACATACGACAGTTACCCGCAACGGATAATCTTTCATGATAACAAAATCTCGGTACAGTAATTTGTGCCGATTCACATGCCTGAAGAATAGACATATTGTTATTAACATTCACCGGTTGATTATCGATAATAATTTGAAAATTCATTGTATTTCTTTATAATTTATAAACTGTTTTAGAGTTATCTATAGGTATGCATAAAAATAATTAACTTAAACTTTATAAGTGAGTAACACTTTTTCTATTACTCCTAAAGCTGGTGTTATAACAATAAAGTATGCAAAATAAAAAACCGTAGCTACTTGACCAATTTCTAAATAAGGTGATTCAGGTGCGCACCCACCAATCCAACCTAAAATAAGGAAATTTAAAACAAAAATCCAAAAGAGTTTACGACGTAATAACCTAAAGGATGAACTTCTTGTTTCTGACAAACCTACATAAGGTAAAATGAGTAAAATAAGTAAAGAACTTAACATTGCAACAACACCACCTAATTTATGTGGAATTGATCTTAAAATCGCGTACTGCGGAAGAAAATACCATTCAGGCACAATATGGGCAGGCGTTACCATTGGATTTGCTTCTATATAATTGTCTGTATGCCCTAAATAATTAGGTGCAAAATAAACGAACATTGCATAGAAGATACCAAACACAATCCAGCTAGCTAAATCTTTAAATATAAAGTAAGGATAAAACGAAATTTTATCCACTCCTCCACTTATCCCAAGTGGGTTATTTGAACCATTTTGGTGTAAAATTGCAATATGGATAATAGTTGCTCCAGTGATTAAAAAAGGTAGTAAGTAATGAAAACTAAAAAATCTATTTAAAGTGGCATTATCAACACTAAACCCACCCCATAACCAAGCTACAATTGGTTCACCCACGTAAGGAAAAGCTGAAAATAAATTTGTAATAACGGTTGCAGCCCAAAAACTCATTTGCCCCCATGGTAATACATACCCCATAAATGCAGTTGCCATCATTAATATAAGGATGATAACTCCTAACGCCCAAACGAATCCTCTCGGTTTTTGATATGAGCCATAGTATAAACCTCGACCAACATGGATATAAACAACAAGAAAGAACATGCTCGCACCATTTGCATGTAAATATCTAATAAACCAACCATTATTTACATCACGCATAATATGCTCAACACTTAAAAATGCTAAATCAATATGCGGAGTATAATGCATAGCAAGAAACACCCCTGTAAGGATTTGAATTACCAAGAAAACACCAGCCGTCGATCCAAAATTCCACATATAATTGAGATTAACAGGTGTTGGATACTCAATTAAATGATCGTTTAAAATATTTATAATAGGACGATTTAATAGTCTTACACTTTGCGAAGTCATTTTTTATTAAAATAATTTTTTAAAATAGGAATTATTCTTACTTTATTAGATGGAAAGTCTATTTTTTTAATTTACAGTCATGGATTACACCAAAAATAATAACCCATGTTGATAGGAAACTAGAAAACCCGACACAATATTTTTCAAAAGATAAGTGGATCAAAACATTATCCCACTGTCCAGTTTTAAAAGAGCCCCTAATTTGCTTGTTTACTACTTCTCATTCTACGTAGTTAAGCTTTAACTACACATTTACTATATCAGTATCTTTGATAATAGGTAATTCCTCAAAAGTATGAAAAGATGGTGGTGAACCTACAACCCATTCAAGCGTAAATTCAAATTTTGGATCAGCACTTGATGTTGCAAACGACCAAGGATTTACCGGACATTTGTCCATATTTGTAAATGTTTCGTACGTCAAAACAAAAAATAAAAGAATTGCAAAAACCGAAATTGAACTACCAAAAGATGAAATATAATTCCAACCTGCATATGCATCAGGATAATCTGGTATTCTTCTTGGCATCCCTGCTAAACCTAAAAAGTGCTGTGGAAAGAAAGTACAATTAACCCCTACAAAAGTGCACCAAAAGTGAATAATTCCGAGATTTTCTGGATAATTAAATCCTGACATTTTTCCAATCCAATAATAGTAACCAGCAAACATTGAGAATACTGCTCCCATAGAGAGAACATAGTGAAAATGTGCCACAACGTAATAACTGTCATGGAACGCTAAATCTAAACCACCATTTGAAAGAACCACTCCTGTTAATCCACCAATTGTGAATAAGAAAATGAAACCAATAGCAAAAACCATTGGTGTTTTCAAATGAATTGAACCCCCCCACATTGTAGCAATCCACGAGAAAATCTTGATACCGGTAGGTACTGCAATTACCATTGTTGTTGCTGTGAAATAAGCTCTTGTTGTTACGTCCATTCCAACGGTGTACATATGGTGCGCCCACACTATAAAGCCGAGAACACCAATACTAACCATTGCATAAATCATACCAATTACACCGAAAACAGGTTTTCTTGAAAAAGTAGATACGATGTGACTGATAATACCAAATCCAGGTAAAATTAATATATAAACTTCAGGATGCCCAAAGAACCAAAAAAGATGTTCATAAAGAACTGGGTCACCGCCAAGACTAGCATCAAAAAATGCCGTATTAAAATTTCTATCTGTAAGCAACATCGTTATCGCCCCTGCAAATACTGGTAGTGATAGTACTAATAAAACCGCAGTAATTAATACTGCCCAGCAAAAAAGTGGCAATCGGTGTAATGTCATCCCTGGTGCTCGCATATTAAGAATTGTTGTAATAAAATTACAAGCACCTAAAATACTTGAGGCCCCTGCAACGTGAAGGCTAAATATAGCTAAATCCACAGATCCACCAGGGTGCCCACTTATACTACTTAACGGTGGGTACACTGTCCAGCCAGTACCCGCACCAGTTTCTACGAATGATGAACTTAATAATAAAACGAAGGCAGGTATTAATAACCAGAAAGAAATGTTATTTAAACGAGGAAAAGCCATATCTGGAGCACCTATCATAATAGGAACAAACCAGTTTGCGAAACCTCCAATTAGTGCAGGCATCACCATAAAAAAAATCATCACAAAGGCATGAGCTGTAATAATTACGTTATATAATTGGTGGTTACCCCCTAATATTTGAACGCCAGGCCCAGCTAATTCCAATCGAATTAAAACCGATAAAAAAGTACCTACAACTCCCGCAAAAATTGCAAAAATTAGATATAATGTACCAATATCTTTATGATTTGTCGAAAAAATCCAGCGATTTAAAAAATTTGACATAACAGTCCGAAACAAATCCTAAACAAGTCTTATGTAATAATTTTTAATATATAATACGTTTTAAAATTAGACGTTTATCTGAAACTAAGAATTTAATTATTTCCAAATGTTAGTTTTGTACTCTCTGTTTGTACTAAAACCCATCTAATGTACTTTTCAATTGGAACCCCTTCTACAACGATTGGCATAAATGCATGGTTTACCCCACATAATTCTGAGCACTGACCATAAAACACACCTTCTCGTTTAATAAAGACTGAAACTTGATTTAAACGCCCAGGGCAAGCGTCCATTTTTACACCAAGTGATGGTACTGCCCAACTATGTAATACGTCGGATGAAGTAACTAATACCCGTATATGTGTTTTTACTGGTAAAACCACTCTATTATCTACTTCAAGTAGACGCAACTGACCAGGTTCTAAATCATCTTCTGCAACCATATAACTATCGAAAGCATTTGGTTGTTCAAACTCATTTGCCATATCTGAGTATTCATAACTCCAAAACCATTGATGACCAATAACCTTTAATGTAACAGAAGGATCAACAACCTCATCAATTGAATAAAGAAGAGCAAATGAAGGAATAGCTATCACCATTAAAATTAGGCTCGGTGTAACTGTCCACACGATTTCAATAGTTGTTCCATGAGTAATTTGTGAAGCTACGGGATTTCGTGTATGATAAAATAGATAAGTGGTTCTTGCTAAAAGCCAACCAACTGCAAAACCAATTATCGTTAATATAAAAAGTAAATCATGGTGGAGAACAACAATCCCTTCTGCCACAGGAGAAGCGGGATCTTGAAAAGAAACTTGCCATGGATAAGCATAGTCACAGAAAGCTGGATTCTGCAACACATAAAAAAAAGTATACCCTAAAAGACAATAAGAAAAATCTAACAATAATAATAAAGTAGAAAGTAACAT